ATGGTCTTTTCACTCCCCTCCCGGGGTTCTTTTCACCTTTCCCTCACGGTACTGGTTCACTATCGGTCACTCAGGAATATTTAGCCTTGCAAGGTGGTCCTTGCGGATTCACACGGAATTTCACGTGCTCCATGCTACTCGGGAAGCCGAAGGAGTGCTTAAATAAGCTTAGCACTATAAATAGGGAGTTAACTTCGACTACAAGACTATCACTTTCTCAGGTATAGGATTCAACTATTTCGTCACGGTAAATCTTTCTCTATTTAAATAGGCTAACCCCTAATCGGTCCCACAACCCTAACCAAGAGGTTAGTTTAGGCCAGGTCCCAGTTCGCTCGCCGCTACTAAGGGAATCGTTTTTACTTTTTTTTCCTCTGGGTACTAAGATGTTTCAGTTCCCCAGGTTCGCTCTTTCTTCCTTATGTATTCGGGAAGAAGTTCTATGGAGTTGCCTCATTCGGAAACCTCCGGATCAAAGCTTTTTGCCCGCTCCCCGGAGCGTATCGCCGGTCATCGCGTCCTTCATCGCTTCTGAATGCCAAGGTATCCCCCAAAAGCCCTTTCTTTCTTGAATCGAAAGACAAAAATTATGTAGCCAGATTATAAGTGTGGAGGTAAGCGGACTCGAACCGCTGACATCTGCCGTGCAAGGGCAGCGCTCTACCAGCTGAGCTATACCCCCAGCAGGGCTATTCTGGACTTGAACCAGAGACCTCACCCTTATCAGGGGTGTGCTCTAACCAACTGAGCTAATAGCCCTTCCTTATTTATATTAAAATCGGATTAAAATCCGATAAAGGTCCAAATCGACCTACAGATAAGTTTTAAAACTTATTCTTGTTAAAGGAGGTCATCCAGCCGCACCTTCCGGTACGGCTACCTTGTTACGACTTCACCTCGGTCACTAATTTTACCTTCGGCATCTCCTTCCTTACGGTTAGGATAACGACTTCGGGTACAACCAGCTTCCATGGTGTGACGGGCGGTGTGTACAAGGCCCGGGAACGGATTCACCGCTGTGTAGCTGACCAGCGATTACTAGCGATTCCACCTTCATGCAGGCGAGTTGCAGCCTGCAATCTGTACTTGGAGTAAGTTTCAAAGATTAGCTTATTCTCGCGAATTTGCAACTTATTGTCTTACCCATTGTAGGACGTGTGTAGCCCAGGGTGTAAGGGGCATGATGACTTGACGTCGTCCTCACCTTCCTCCGGTTTGTCACCGGCAGTCTTTCTAGACAATAGAACTAAAAATAAGGGTTGCGCTCGTTGCGGGACTTAACCCAACATCTCACGACACGAGCTGACGACAGCCATGCACCACCTGTAGAAGCGGAATAAGGAATTCTTTTCAGAAAACCAACACTTCTAGCAAACCCTGGTAAGGTTCTTCGCGTTGCATCGAATTAAACCACATCCTCCACCGCTTGTGCGGGCCCCCGTCAATTCCTTTGAGTTTCACTCTTGCGAGCGTACTCCCCAGGCGGGATACTTAACGCGTTAGCTAAGATACTGAACGGGTCGATACGTCCAACATCGAGTATCCATCGTTTACGGCTAGGACTACTGGGGTATCTAATCCCATTTGCTCCCCTAGCTTTCGTCTCTGAGTGTCAGTAATAGCCCAGTAGAGTGCCTTCGCCATCGGTGTTCTTTCCAATATCTACGCATTTCACCGCTCCACTGGAAATTCCCTCTACCCCTACTATACTCAAGTCTCCTAGTTTCTACTGCAGATTTGAGGTTGAGCCTCAAGATTTAACAGTAGACTTAAGAAACCACCTGCAGACGCTTTACGCCCAGTAAATCCGGATAACACTTGCATCCCCCGTCTTACCGCGGCTGCTGGCACGGAGTTAGCCGATGCTTTCCACCTTAAGTACCGTCAGATCTTTCTTCCTTAAGGTACCGAGGTTTACAACTCAGTAAAGTCTTCATCCCTCACGCGGTATTGCTCTGTCAGGCTTTCGCCCATTGCAGAAAATTCCTCACTGCTGCCTCCCGTAGGAGTCTGGACCGTGTCTCAGTTCCAGTGTGGCTGATCGTCCTCTCAGACCAGCTACTGATCGTCGCCTTGGTAGGCCTTTACCCTACCAACTAGCTAATCAGCCGCGAGCTTCTCTTCAGGCAGAGGTGAGTCAGTATTACTTATCTCCTCTGTTTCACCCAGGGGCATATGGGGTTTTAGCGAATGTTTCCATCCGTTATCCCCCTCCTAAAGGCGAATTCTCACGTGTTACTCACCCGTCCGCCACTAAAATTAACCGAAGCTAATTTCCGTTCGACTTGCATGTGTAAGGCATACCGCCAGCGTTCATCCTGAGCCAGGATCAAACTCTCCGTAGTATTTCCTAGTTCTTTTTCCTTATCAACTTAGTTAGGACCTTTTTTATTTTTTTAAGTTACTAAGCTGTCTTGGTTTTAAGTATTGGAGAAACTCCACAATTCTTACATTACTGGTGAGGGTATTGTTTTGTCAAGTGTTAAAATTTTCTTTCCTATTTTTTAATCCATTATGTATGAAATGGTTGACACTTCGTTAATCTTTGATTAAAATATTTCACAGTTGAGAATCTAAATAAATGTCACCTTAAAAACTTGAAACCAATATCAAAAAGGAAACCCCTTATGGGAGAATACATCCAATCTCGACGACTATATTTCAAGAAGTTGTCTAATATTTGCACTGAAACCAGTGTAACTATCAAAGAAAGAAAAATTTTAACAAATACAAACGATTTTATATCACTTATATTTACTTTTGATATGGCTGTTGACGAAAATACAAATAATACAAATAGCCAAGAAATACAATCTGCAACAGAAGATGACGATTTGCTTTATACAGTCGCTGGTAAATTAGTAGTTACAGCTTCTGACGTTGCGGAAGTTGTAGCATTATGGACAGGCTTACCTGCAACTAATTTGACACGTGACCAAGCAGAACGTTTCCTTCACCTAGAACAAGATCTAGGTAACCATATTATTGGTCAGGAACGTGCGCTAGCTGTAGTTGCAAAATCTTTACGACGTTATGCTGCAGGCTTACGAAATCCAAAAAGACCTATTGGAAGTTTTTTACTTTGTGGTCCTACAGGTGTAGGAAAAACAGAGTTAACTAAGCAATTAGCTGAGAATTTATTTGGTTCTCAAAAAGCATTGATCCGTTTAGATATGTCTGAGTACATGGAAAAACACACAGTTGCCCGTCTAATAGGATCTCCTCCGGGTTATGTAGGATTTGAAGAAGGGGGACAATTAACTGACGCGGTTCGAAGTCGACCTTACTGCATTGTACTTTTTGATGAAATTGAAAAAGCTCATCCAGATGTTTATAATGTATTATTACAAATCTTAGATGATGGTATTTTGTCAGATTCGTCAGGAAGAGTTGTGTCGTTCCAAAACACACTTATCATGCTTACGTCAAATTTAGGATCTCAAACGATCTTAGAGTTCTGTGCACAAAAACCAACTCGAACACCAGATGAAGAATCTATGCTTAAAAAGCTAGTGACTCAGACACTGGGTTCAAAATTCAGACCTGAATTTTTAAATCGTTTGGATGATGTGGTGATCTTCCACCCACTGTCACGTGACCATATTAGTGCAATCGCATTTTTATTACTTGATGAAGTCGATGAACGACTTGCACGTAAAGGTTTCCATCTTTTAGTTACAAGTCGATTATTAACTACAATTCGTCAAGAAGGTTTTAATTCGATGTATGGTGCAAGACCTTTACGTCGTGCTATAAGCAAGTGGGTTGAAGACCCTATTGCCGAAAAACTTTTACATGTTGAAGATGAAATTGAATTTGGAAGCAGTCTTCTTGTAGATGTTGAAGGTAGTGATCCAGGTGTTCCACAAGTTTTGGTTTTACCACCAGGCTTACGTGAAGAAATTCAAACCCGAAATAAAGGGACAATGGTGGCACCTACACAAACTTTAACAACAGCTACGGATAATTAACTGTTTTTTCTTGGTTTTCCCTGGGGTACTATTTCCCCTTAGAATGATTGCTATGATCAAACCTCGTTTTGCCCTTTCTATTTTGCTTACTCTTTTACCGGCACTACCTTCTGTTGCAATTGAATTAGATGAAGCAACACGTACTGTTCGCTCAGATGTAAAAGGTACACAAGTAACATTAACACCTGAACAAGTAAAAAGAGGAAAACGTCTTTTTAACTCCTCTTGTGGTATATGTCACGTTGGTGGATTAACAAAAACAAATCCAAACGTTGGTTTAGACCCGGAAGCTCTTAGTCTTGCAACACCTCCACGTGATAGTGTTGAATCACTAGTGAATTACATGAAAAATCCTACAACTTACGATGGTTTAGAATCAATTGCAGAGATTCATCCAAGTATTAAGAGTGCAGATATTTACCCAAAAATGCGATCACTTAGTGAAGAAGACCTTGAAGCTATTGCTGGTCACATCTTAATCCAACCCAAAATCGTTTCAGAAAAATGGGGTGGTGGTAAAATTTATTATTAATGTTTTCTGTTAATTTTTCAGGAGAGATCATGAAACCATATACTTTAAGAATCCTTTCTCTTAGCCTTTGTCTTCCTTTCTTAGTATCAACTGTTTCAGTTGCTGCAGACATTGAAAACGGAGAACGTATCTTTAGCGCAAACTGTTCAGCATGTCATGCTGGCGGTAACAATGTAATTATTCCAGAAAAAACTTTAAAGAAAGATGCCTTAGAAGCTAATGGAATGAACAGTGTAGATAAAATTACTTACCAAGTAACAAACGGTAAAAATGCAATGCCTGCCTTTGGTGGTCGTTTAGACGATAGCGATATTGAAGATGTTGCTAACTACGTATTATCACAATCAGAAAAAGGTTGGGATTAGGTTAAATTAATTTAACGCAAAAATTTTTAGTAAAAGATGAAGTGTTCATTCATAATGCAATATTGTATTTGAGCATTTCATCTTTTTTTTTACATAATAAAAAATCAAAAAGTTAAACAAAAGTTAAAATTAAATAAAACTGTTTAATTCTGCCAAGTTATATAATATAATTAAGATTAATCATAATAAATTAAAAAAAATTAAATTTGGCAAACGATCATTCTAATGTCAAAAATTTAAGCAGTCTTAAAACTTTAGAAACTTTATCATCATGGCAGTTCCAAAGAAACGTACATCAAGAACAAAAACAAAACAAAGAAAAGCAGTGTGGCTTAGAAAAGCAGACTTAATGAGCAAAAAAGCATGGTCTTTAGGATGTTCTATTGCTAAAGGTAATTCCAATAGTTTTGTCTTAGATACTCCAAATAAGTCAGATTAGTAATATAATCGGGATGACAGGATTTGAACCTGTGACATTCTGCTCCCAAAGCAGACGCGCTACCAAACTGCGCTACATCCCGTGTTGTTAGTTATTAATTACATATAAAACTAAATAGTGTCTAGATGTTAACATCTAGACACTATAAAATTATATTTTAATAAATATATAAAATTTTACCAATCTGCTAAATACTTAAATAAATATTAGGTTAAACTAATATTTATGGGATCTTTAACAAACAATAACTAAAGGGTATGTAGCTTAAAGGATAAAGTAATGGTTTCCGAAGCCAGAGACTGAGGGTTCAATTCCCTCCTTACCTTTATGGGGCTGTAAATTAGGTTTTCGACGGTTGAATTTTATCTAAAAGTACAAACAGTGTTTGAATTCTAAACAAAAAATAAAGCAAACTTGCTTTGCTTAAGTTTCTGAAACATTAATATCCTTTTGAGGGCCATAATTAATTAAAAAATATATTAATTCATTAATTTATAGATATATTTTTAACTCTTATACTATTACTATACTTTAAGTGTATACTAATGAAAAGATTTTAAGTTATAAAATTCAGTCGGATGTAGGTTCAAGTCCTACCAGCTCCATAGCATAAAAACATAATATCATATGCATCTGTGGCCGAGTGGTTGAAGGCACCGGACTCATAATCCGTTTTCTCTCAAGAACGTCGCTGGTTCGAACCCAGCCGGATGCACTTATATACCCTTACATTTATACTTCTTACCAACCTTTTATACATCTTAATTTATGACAAAAATTGTCAAATTTGCGTCTCTTCCCCTATTAATGTTCTTAGGCCTACCTATGATATCAAATGCCGATATTGGTGGGCTTAACCCTTGTAAGGATTCAGAAGTTTTTCAAAAAAGATTAGCAAAAACAGTAAAAAAGCTTGAAAATAGATTAAAAAAATACGAAGAAGGTTCTCCTCCTCAAATTGCAATTCAGCAACAAATTAATCAAACAAAACAACGTTTTACAAGATACGCTGATTCAAATCTATTATGCGGAAATGATGGTTTACCACATCTAATCACTGATGGACGCTGGAGTCATGGATCAGAATTCTTACTACCAAGTATTTTGTTCCTTTACATAAGTGGCTGGATTGGATGGGTAGGACGTAAGTATATTAGAACTGTTGGTCAAACTTCAAACCCTACAGAAAAAGAGATTATTATTGATGTTCCTTTAGCAATATCTATAATGACATCAGGATTCTTATGGCCTTTTGCTGCATGGCAAGAATTTTTAAGTGGTGATTTAATTGCTTCTGATGAAACAATTACAACTTCGCCTAAATAAAAATTTATATCAATATTATTTTTCTATAAATTAAAGGAAACTTACATTTATGACACCATCTTTATTCAATTTCTTAAACAGTCTAATTTTAGGAACAGTTTTAGTTGTTGTTCCAATTAGCCTTGCACTTGTTTTTGTTAGCCGAGCAGATCGTATTACACGTGCCTAGTTTTTACAAATAACAATTTGCCTAACAAAACTATGATAAATATAATTTTTGAGCCAAATATCCTTTTAGCAATGATGATTGGAGTAGTTATGGCATTTTTATATTTCTTAAGAATTGTAAAGCCACAAATTGCTCGTGATCAAGACATCTTTTTTGCAACGATCGGACTTCTTTATAGTTCGATCTTAGTTATTCATGGTTGGAGATTAGATCCTATTTTATTGTTTAGTCAAGTTTTAATTAATTCTATATTAGTACCAACTTGTTGGGAAAATATTAGACTTCGTGCTATTGCTCATGCATTTCAAAAGCTTACACAAGAAAGTGAAAATAATTAAACTAAACATTTAAAATTCTAACACTCGTCAACTATTAAATTTTATACACACTAAAACATTTATGAAATTAGCTTACTGGATGTATGCTGGACCTGCCCATATTGGAACATTACGAATAGCAACCTCGTTTCGAAAAGTTCATGCAATTATGCATGCACCATTAGGAGATGATTATTTCAATGTTATGCGATCAATGCTTGAACGAAAGCGTGATTTTACACCTGTAACTGCTAGTGTTGTTGATCGTCATGTACTTGCTCGAGGTTCTCAAGAGAAAGTAATCCAAAACATTAAGAGAAAAGACAAAGAAGAACAACCAGATTTAGTTTTATTAACTCCAACTTGTACTTCAAGTATATTACAAGAAGATTTACAGAATTTTGTAAATCGTGCCTCTCAAGACGCTAAAGCTGATGTTTTATTAGCTGATGTAAATCACTATCGAGTAAATGAACTGCAAGCAGCAGATCGAACACTTGAACAAGTTGTTAGATTTTATTTAGAAAAAGCTGAAAAAGACGGTTCAATTCAGACTGAAAAAACTAAAAATCCATCAGTGAATATTTTAGGTCCTTGTAATTTAGGATTCCATGTACATCATGATATAGCTGAATTAAAAAGACTTTTTAAAGATCTATCAATTACAGTTAATACAATTATTCCTGAAGGAGCTTCAGTTGAAGAATTGAAGAAACTTCCACAAGCATGGTTTAATATAGTACCTTATCGTGAGGTTGGATTATTAAGTGCACAACTCTTAGAAAAAAAATATAATATACCTTTTGTTGCAACAACTCCTATAGGGATTGTTGAAACAGCAAATTTTATTCGCCAAATTCAAACACTTTTAAAACAGTTAGGATTTGCCGCTGATTTTGAAAAATATATAGATTTACAAACACGTTTTGTTTCTCAATCTGCGTGGTTTTCAAGATCAATTGATTGTCAAAATTTAGCAGGTAAAACAGCTGTAGTTTTTGGAGATGCCACACACACTGTAGCAATTACCAAAATTTTATCACAAGAAATGGGTGTGCGAGTTTTAGTCGCAGGAACTTATTGCAAGCCTGAAGAAACATGGTTTAGAGAAGAAGTTTCAAAATATTGTGAAGATATACTGATTACTGATGATCATAATCTTGTTGGTGATATGATTGCTAAATTAGAGCCTTCAGCTATTTTTGGTACACAAATGGAAAGACACATTGGTAAACGTTTAAATATTCCATGTGGTGTAATCTCTGCTCCAGTTCATATTCAAAACTTCCCATTAAGTTACAGACCTTTCATAGGTTATGAAGGCAGTAATCAAATTGCTGACTTAATCTATAACTCATTTACTTTAGGTATGGAAGATCATCTTTTAGAAATCTTTGGCGGCCATGATACAAAAGATATTTCAAGTTCAACATTATCTAATGAAAATATTTGGGACGTTGAAGCTGAAAGTGAATTAAAACGAATACCAGGGTTTGTTAGAGGAAAAATTAAACGAAACGTAGAAAAATTTGCAAAGACAAATAATTTAAGCACAATTACTCTAGATGTTATGTATGCTTGTAAAGAAGCCGGTGATATGTAATAATTTAGTAATAAATATTACTTTTGTAGATGATAATCTACAAAAGTAATAATCTTAAAAAATATTAATATCTAATTATGAAAGAAAAAAGGGTTTATACTAAAAGATTACTTTCGTCACAATTAAAACAAGCAATTCTTTTAGCTTTTAAGGAAGCAAAAAAATATGATAGTAGCAGTGTTAACTCCAAATTTCTTTTGTATGCAATTTTAAAAATTGATAATACCCTGGCAAGTATGAGCATTAATAATCTATATAAGCATAATTCTCTTTTTAATAATAAGGTAAATAAAATTTTAGCTAAATGTGAATTTGAATTTAAAATCTTAAAGAAAACAAATTCTTTAGTTGAAAAAGAAAATATACTAACTTTTAGTCGTTCCACTAGACGTCTTTTGTTTTCGATAATGAAGTCTATTAAAACGACTAATAATATTTCTGTTATAAATACTTTTCAAGTTTTTAATTGTTTAATACGCAATAAATCGTTACGAAAATGGATTAAAGAGGCTTTAATAGATTAATAAAATTTAAATTACTTAAAGGCTATAGTATAATCGTCTATAGCTTTAGTAAACCAAACATTTCATAATACTTGATAAGTAAATCCTCAGTAGCTCAGTGGTAGAGCAATCGGCTGTTAACCGATTGGTCGCTGGTTCAAGTCCAGCCTGGGGAGTTTTTGTAATTAAAAAGCTATTTAAATTAAATATCTTAAAAATCTTACTTATAATAAAATCATTATATTTATATTATTTAATTGCTTTTTATAAAAAAAAATAAAATGATCGTATAAATAAAACATAAAAAATATCACTTATGTTTTATTCTTAAAATCTTATATAATAAACTTAAATGTATTTTATCTATTTGAAAAAAAAGGTAATAATATAGAATTTTAGATGATACGACACCTAAAAAGGAGAAAAAATGACTGATTCTATAGTATCGTCAAAAACGCCTGCAAAAGAGAGTTTATTAACTCCACGATTTTATACAACAGATTTTGAAGAAATGGCAAATTTAGATGTTTCTTCAAATGTTGAAGAAATTGAAGCGATTTTAGAAGAATTTAGAAGAGACTACAACCAACGCCATTTCATTAGAGACAAAGAATTTTCCGAATCATTCGCAAAAATTCCTGAAGAAACAAGATCACTTTTTATAGAATTTTTAGAAAGGTCTTGTACAGCTGAATTTTCAGGATTTCTTTTATACAAAGAATTATCTAGAAACTTAAAGAACCAAAACCCACTTTTAGCTGAAGGATTTGCTTTAATGTCACGAGACGAAGCACGTCATGCTGGATTTTTAAATAAAGCAATGAGTGACTTTAACCTTATTTTAGATTTAGGATTTTTAACAAAAAGTCGTAAATATACATTCTTTGCACCAAAGTTTATTCTTTATGCAACGTATCTTTCAGAAAAAATTGGTTACTGGCGTTATATTACAATTTACCGTCATTTAGAACGAGCACAAAAAGATCGTATTTATCCAATTTTTAGATTCTTTGAAAGCTGGTGCCAAGATGAGAACCGCCACGGTGACTTCTTTGCAGCTGTTCTTAAATCTCAGCCACAATTATTAACAGGTTTACAAAGTAAACTATGGTGTAAATTCTTTTTACTTTCAGTTTTTGCTACGATGTATTTAAACGATTGCCAACGTTCTGCGTTTTATAATGCAATTGGTTTAGACGCTCGTAAATTTGATCAATATGTAATTAGAAAAACTAACCAAAGTTCTCAAAAATTATTCCCTGTTATTTTAGATGTTGAAAACCCTATATTTTTCAAATATCTTGATGAATGTGCGGAAACAAATCTTTTATTACAAGATTTAAGTAAAGAAAATAGTATTTCTAATAACATAAAAAAATTCTATTATACATTTAAAATTGTAAGTAAATTAGTTAGTCTATATTTCCTTAAATCAATTCCAACTGATAATACATGGACTGCAGTTCAATAGTATTAAATTTTATTATATTTATAAGTTTCGAAATTTTTCGAAACTTATAAATATATTTAACGTAATAATTTTTTAGGTTACTAATTCACTTTCTTCAAACGAGATCGTAAATAAATCGTCTACACGACGTCCAGAATCAATCAATTCTAGAGGATCTTTTCTTAAACGATGACGTAAACATAACTGACTTACACGTTTAAAATGTTCGATCGTTACAGTGTCTTCTTCGTTAAAGGCAGCTAAAGCTTTAGCTGCACGACAAATAACTAAATCGGCACGTAATCCATCTACATTTAAAGCACTACACATGCGTGATGCTGCTTGTTTTAAACTTTCTGGAAGTTTTACACATTTATAAAGAAATTGCGCTCTTTCGATTTTTTCTTTTAAATATTCTTCTTGTGCCCAATAATTATTTCTCCACACATTATCACTATCATCGTAATCTACACGAGAGTCAATAATATGAACACGCATAAGAGGTTGTTCTACTGTTTTAATCTCAGTATAAAGACCAAATCTATCTAGTAATTGAGGTCTTACTTCACCTTCTTCAGGGTTACCTGAACCAATAAGAATAAATTTTGATGGGTGACGAACTGATACACCTTCTCTTTCAACAACAGTATATCCTGAGGCAGAGGCATCTAATAAGATATCTACTAGGTGATCATCTAGTAAGTTTACTTCATCAACATAAAGTAATCCACGATTAGCTTTAGCTAGTAAGCCTGGTTCAAACGCTTTCTCACCTTCTGTTACGGCACGTTCTAAGTTGATAGAACCACAAATTCTATCTTCAGTTGCACCTAAAGGTAAATCTACAAGTGGCATAGTTTTTACTTCTATACGATCAGATTGTATTCGAAGATATGAACTATGAACTCTATGTACTAAATTTTCTTGATTTTCCTTTGTTGCTTGAAAAGGAACAGTTTTTCTTATTGAAATGGGTGCTCTATTGTAAGGGTCACCTTTAACAACAACAATCTCAGGCAATAAATTAGCAAATGCTCGAATAGTGGTTGATTTACCAGTACCACGATCACCAATAATTAAAATTCCTTTGATATCTGGCTCAATAACATTAAGTATCATGCCTAATTTCAAGTCATTTTGACCTTGGATTGCTAAAAATGGAAAAGAAGCTCTTGCTTTTTTTCCATTTTTAGATGTACTACTAGTACTTTTTTGAAACTCTTTATTAATTAAACCAGTTTCATCCATTTGTTTTAACCTTCCTAATTGGTTTGGAGGAATTACTAATCTAGATTGTCCCCATCTACGGCGTTCTTGTGTCATGAATCACTTCTTCCTAACGAATTTTTAAATTGTAAATTAATTTAGTGTTTATATAATGGAATTTCAATAATATTTCAACTAAAAAAGTCTTAAATATTATTTTGATTGTCCAAAAAAAATCTTTTAAACATAAAGTGAAATTGCTAAACGATAAGCTAAAAGACCCGATACAGCACTAAGTACAAGTAAAGAACCAACTTGAATAAAACTAAGCATATTGATTTTTAATAAGTTTAAATTATTAGCTTGGTAAAAAACCAAGCTAATAATTTTTTGTAAAGAAAATTAGTCAATAGGACGTAAAGATAATACCGCTTCAGTTTTACGGTCAATACCTTTCTCGAAACCAGCCGCAGCTGCACGAGCACGTCCTGCATGCCACCAGTGTCCAACTAGGATGAACCATCCTAAGAAGAAATGAGAACAAGTTAACCAAGATCTAGGAGATACATAGTTAACAGAGTTAATTTCTGTTGCAACACCACCTACAGAGTTTAATGACCCTAAAGGAGCGTGTGTCATGTATTCAGCAGCTCGACGTTCTTGCCAAGGTTGAATATCATTTCTAATTTTGTTTACGTCTAAACCATTAGGTCCACGAAGTGGTTCTACCCATGGAGCACGTAAATCCCAAAAACGCATTGTTTCACCACCAAAAATGATTTCACCACTAGGTGATCTCATTAAGTATTTACCTAATCCAGTAGGTCCTTGCGCAGATGCTACATTAGCACCTAAACGTTGGTCACGTACTAGGAAAGTAAATGCTTGTGCTTGTGAAGCTTCTGGACCAGTTGGTCCATAGAATTCACTTGGGTATGCTGTATTGTTATACCAAACAAAAACTGCAGCAGTTAATCCCATTAAAGCAAGAGCAGCTAAACTATAAGAAAGATAAGCTTCTCCAGACCAAATGAATGTTCTACGTACCCATGCAAAAGGTTTTGTTACAATATGCCAAATTCCACCAAGTATACACATTGTACCAACCCAAATGTGTCCACCGATAAGATCTTCCATGTTATTAATAGATACGATCCATCCATCACCACCGAATGGTATTTTTAAAACGTATCCAAAAATAACAGCAGCGTTAACTGTAGGACTTAAAATTCTTCGCACATCACCACCACCTGGAGCCCAAGTATCATAAACTCCAATGTATAAAGCTTTTAATACAAGTAAGAATGCACCTACTCCTAAAAGAATTAAATGAATACCTAAAATAGTTGTCATTTTATTCTTGTCACGCCAGTCGTAACCAAAGAATGGGAAAGATTCTTCTAAAGTATCTGGCCCTAATAAAGAGTGATAGATACCTCCAAATCCTAACACAGCTGATGAAATTAAGTGAAGTACACCTACGATGAAGTAAGGAGTAGTATCAACAATTTCACCACCAGGTCCTACACCCCAACCTAAAGTAGCTAAGTGAGGAATAAGAATAAAACCTTGTTCATAAAGAGGTTTTTCTGGAATGAAGTGAGAAACCTCAAAAAGTGTCATAGCACCTGTCCAGAAAACCATTAAACCTGCATGGGCAACGTGTGCACCAAGAAGTTTACCAGATACGTTAATTAATCGTGCATTTCCTGACCACCAGGCAAAACCTGTAGACTCAATGTCACGTCCGATTACTCTATTAAAGGGCGTTTCCACGTGGTAAAACCTCCTCTGGGAATACAAAGTTTTCATGTGGTTGGTCTTGTGCGGCCATCCATGATCTAATACCTTCGTTTAATAAGATATTTTTAGTGTAGAAAGTTTCAAATTCTGGATCTTCAGCTGCACGAAGTTCTTGAGATACGAAGTCGTATGCTCTTAAATTTAATGCTAAACCTACAATACCAAAAGAACTTGTCCATAAACCTGTTACTGGAACAAATAACATGAAGAAGTGAAGCCAACGTTTGTTAGAGAAAGCTACACCGAAAATTTGAGACCAGAATCTATTCGCTGTTACCATTGAATAAGTTTCTTCTGATTGTGTTGGTGTAAACGCACGGAATGTGTTTGCAGCATCACCATCTTCAAATAGTGTGTTTTCTACAGTAGCTCCATGAATTGCAGATAATAATGCACCACCTAAAATCCCTGCTACGCCCATCATATGGAATGGGTTAAGTGTCCAGTTATGGAAACCTTGTAAGAATAATAAGAAGCGGAAAATAGCTGCAACCCCAAAACTTGGAGCGAAGAACCAACTTGCTTGTCCTAGAGGATAGATTAAGAATACAGAAACGAATACCGCAATAGGTCCAGAGAATGCAATTGCGTTATATGGACGAATACCTACAAGACGAGCGATCTCGAATTGACGTAAACAGAATCCAATTAAACCAAATGCACCATGTAATGCGATAAAAGCCCATAATCCACCAATTTGAAGCCAACGAGTGAAATCTCCTTGTGCTTCAGGTCCCCATAATAAAATTAAGGAATGACCCATACTGTTTGCAGGTGTTGATACCGCTACAGTTAAGAAGTTGCATCCTTCTAGGTAAGAAGATGCTAATCCATGTGTATACCAAGATGTAACAAAAGTCGTACCTGTTAACCATCCACCAACTGCAAGAAATGCTGTTGGGAATAATAAAAGGCCTGACCAACCAATAAATACGAAACGATCTCGTTTTAACCAGTCATCGACTAAGTCAAATAAACCTCTTTCGTCAACAGCTGTCTGTTGCGTTTGCCCTATTGCAATCGTCATACGAAGTAAAATCTAAAAAAGAGCCAAGGGTAAAATGAATTAAAATTTTCACTTTTCTTTTCCACGCTTTTTAATTTAATATTATTGTAACGAAAATTTAATTAGAATAAAAAGTACTTTGTTACAAAATTCTTATTACAAATATTTTACTAGTTATTTAACAAGAATATTGAATAATTTACAGAAAAAATAAAAAAAGTTTATTTAATCAATCCATTTACCAGGATTTTCGCAAAATCCCTCGCACTCAATGACATCAAATTCATATTCTTGTTTTTTACTAAATATATTTAGTAATATTTTAAAGAAAATACCATGATATAAAAATTTTTTACTGATAGCATTGGTTTTAAAATCAAGTTTAAGCAATGAATTCGTATAAACTTTTGGAAGTTTATTTAATCCATTTTTTATCCAACAGTGGTTGTAGAAAGTACAATTTATGCAAATACATATAAGCATAACTAATTCAATTGATAAATTTAATTGGGGGCGGGGGGACTTGAACCCCCACGACTGTAATAGTCAACGGATTTTCTACTTTATATATACGTTATTTTCATATTTCGTATACAAGTATGGACTCTATCTTTACCTTAGAGGTAGTTCCCATTGAGTCTCTGCACCTTTTCATTTTCATGAGTTGGCTCAGGATTGTTCTCTCCAATTTTTAGGAAAGACTTTTTCTGAATTTGAGAACTTACAAATTAATGCTCAAAATTTAAGTCCGTTGTGTCTACCATTCCACCACGCCCCCTTGTTTTATATTAAAAATAAAGAGTTATTAAAGGCGGCACCCAGATTTGAACTGGGGATAGAGGATTTGCAATCCACTGCCTTACCACTTGGCGATGCCGCCTTTGCAAACTAGTGCCCATGCCCAAACCCAGACTCGAACTGGGGACACACGGATCTTCAGTCCATTGCTCTACCAACTGAGCTATTTGGGCATTTAACAATTTAAAATTGATACATAGTTATATATGCAAGGCTTCTTAAAAAGAGTCAATGTTTTAATAGTAAATAAAAATAATTTTAATTATTATTTAAATTAGTTGTAACAAAACATTTAAATTGTTACAACTAATTTATATTTTTTTTAGTTAGAAGCTACACTATTTTTAAGCTTATCTTCTAAATTTTTAATTTTTTGCTCTAATTGTGGAATGTCCTCACCATCTTTTAAAGTTTTTATTTCTTCAATAAGAACTGTAATTGAAGCTTTTTCATCCTCAGTAAAGTTAGCATTTGGTTCAGTAAGTTGTTTTTCAGCCTGATAAGAAATCATTTCGGCACGATTTCTCATGTCAATTTTTTTCTTTCTTTGTTGGTCTAATTCTGCATTTTTATTTGCTTCTTCAACTAATTTATCAATTTCACCTCTATCTAGTGTTGAGGCATTTTGAATCGTGATTGATTGAGTTTGACCTGTAACTTTATCTCTAGCTCTTACAGATAAAATCCCGTCTGCGTCAATGTCAAATGTTACTTCAATTTGTGGTACACCTCTAGGTGCCGCCGAAATATTTCCAAGTTCGAAATGACCTAAACTTTTATTGTCTGAGGCAAGTAAACGTTCACCTTGTAGTACATGGATATCTACTTTTGGTTGACTATCTTCAGCAGTTGAGAATGTTTCTGTTTTTGTAGCCGGAATCGTTGTGTTTCTTTCAATCATTCTAGTCATTAGACCTCCGATTGTTTCAACTCCTAAAGATAACGGTGTTACATCTAACAGTAAAACATCTTTAATCTCACCAGCTAGAACTGCGCCATTAATAGCAGCTCCAACTGCAACAACTTCATCAGGATTAACTGTTAAATTAGGTTTTTTAAATGTTAACTTTTGAACTAGTTCTTGGATAGCGGGAATACGTGAAGAACCTCCAACTAAAATCACTTCATTTAAATTGCTTGGGCTTAAATTTGAATCTTGTAAAGCTGTTTCAATAGGGTATTGGCATCGTTGAATTAATGATGCGCATAACTCATTAAATTTAGCACGTGTAAGTGTAAGATCAACATGTTTAGGGCCACTTTCTGTTACGACTAGGTAAGGTAAATTAACAGTTGTCTCTGAAAGTTGAGATAATTCTACTTTTGCTTTTTCTGCTGCTTCTAAAATCCTTTGTAATGCTTGTTTGTCGTTTGGATTTGACGATTTAAGAGTTATCCCTTCTTTTGCTTCAAAATCAGCCAGAATGTATTTCATAATTGCGGAATCAAAATCATCTCCACCTAAATGACTATCACCAGCAGTTGCTAATACTTCGAATACGCCGTCTCCAACTTCTAAGATTGAAACGTCAAATGTACCACCACCTAAGTCAAAAATTAATATCGTTTCATTTGCTTTTTTATCTAAACCATAAGCAAGTGCTGCTGCTGTTGGCTCATTAATAATACGTAAAACCTCTAAACCGGCGATCTTACCTGCGTCTTTTGTCGCTTGTCGTTGAGAGTCGTTAAAATAGGCAGGTACTGTAATAACTGCCTTTGTTACCGTTTCATTTAAAAATTTACTTGCGTCATCAGTTAATTTTCTTAAGACTTGAGATGATATTTCTTCAGGACTAAAAGATTTATCTAATATAGGGCAATAAATTTTTACATTTCCACGCTCATCTTCAGTTACTTTATATGATACTTGTTTTGATTCTTCACCGATCTCATTTGATTTAGAGCCTATGAATCGTTTAACGGAATAAAATGTATTTTCAGGGTTAATTACCGATTGACGTTTTGCCATAGCACCAACAATTAACTCTTTTGTTTTTTGTGCATAACCCACAATTGAAGGTGTTGTTCTAAACCCTTCAGCATTAGGTATTACTACTGGTGTCCCTGCTTGTACTACAGAAACAACTGAGTTTGTAGTTCCAAGATCAATTCCTACTACTTTTGCCATGATATAAATTAATTTGTAATCAAAATTTTCGAAGTATCTTAATTCTTATAAAGAAAAAATTTAATTAAATTTATTTCCTTAAACTTATAATGAAATTTAATGTAATACTTTAATTTTATTATAAATATATGGTACACGAATATGTTTATAGACATTTTGTAATTAATAATCTAATATTTCACTATGAGTATTTAGCATTTAAAATTTAAGTATTAATTGATCAAACAAAAAATTATAGTCAGTTTATCAGAAGGAAGATTTGTTGTGTCTATAGGAAGTCTTGGAATTAAGGTTGGAATGACGCAAATCTTTGACGAGAAAAATGCATCCATACCGGTCACTCTGATAAAAATTGGACCTTGTACAGTGACGCAAATAAAAACAGTACCAACTGATGGGTACGATGCCGTTCAACTAGGTTTTGATTTATCAAAAAAGAAAGCAGAAGATAACCAAAAGAAGCGTTCATTGAACAAAGCTTTAGAAGGCCATCTTAAAAAATCTGGAGCGTTAACTAGTCGCTACTTAAAAGAATATCATGTTAATAGACCTGAAGAGTTTGAACTTGGACAAACCTTTGATATAACGAATTTTTCACCTAATCAATTTATTGATGTTCGTGGGAAAAGTATTGGTAAAGGTTTTGCCGGAACCGTAAAACGACATAATTTTAGTCGAGGGCCTATGTCTCACGGTTCTAAAAATCATCGTGAACCAGGTTCTATTGGAGCTGGTAGTACACCAGGTCGTGTATATCCTGGTAAACGTATGGCCGGAAGACTTGGAGGAAAACCAACAACACTAAAACGTTTAGCAATTTTAAGAATTGATGCAGACGAAAATCTTTTAGTTGTAAAAGGTTCTGTTCCTGGAAAACCAGGAAACTTACTTAGCTTAACGCCAAGTGTCTCATAATCAAATGATTTAATAGGATATGAATACAAACAAAATTGCAACAATTCCAAACTATTGGATTATACCCGGCACTTCTATTGAGAAAGATTTTGTTTTACGTCGTTTAGAGGGTCATTTCAAACTTGGATTTTCCCAAACAAACCCTGATTATTTAATTCATAAAGCTTTTTGTCTTTATAGAAAAACTAATAGGGTTCGAAATGCATCAACGAAAACTAAATCGGAAGTTCGCGGTGGTGGTAGAAAACCATGGCCTCAAAAAGGAAGAGGAAAAGCACGTGCGGGATCAATTAGATCACCATTATGGAGAGGTGGGGGTGTAACCTTCGGACCTAAACCCATTGCTTATAATCCAAAACTGAACAATCGTGAATATGATCGTGCATTCAGAGTACTTCTACACGAAAAACAAAAGCGTATATTAGCTATTAGTTTATTTGAAGGATTAACAAATTCGAAATTAGATATCTCTAAATCGATTTATCCTGGAAAAACAAAATACGCAAAACAAGTATTTAATGAAATCTTTGAAAAGAATAACATTGATTCAAAAAATGTACTAAATAAACAATTAGTTACTATTGTGGTTAGTGCTCAAGAATACAAAATTCTTGAAGGAACACTATTTTTACAAAGTATTAAAAATCTTAAAAATGTAAATTTAGTTGTAGATAATCAATTAAGCATAAATGATGTAATTCGATCTAGCTGGATATTAATGACAGCTTACTCATCTTACAATTTAACTCTTAAAGATTTATCTTGGAAAAAAGTCAAAAGGTAAAAACATTAAGGATAGATCATTTTATGTCAGATCGAAAATTAAGTGCAAATGAAACAATTAAGTTTCAAAAAACCCAAGAAGCTGAATGGATTGACCTTCTTCGTTATCCTTTAGCTACTGAAAAAGCGAGTAATCCATTTTTAAAAAACTCTTACACTTTTGTTGTTGATCCAAAAGCTGACAAAAAGACCATTAAAGCAGCTTTTGAATATGTCTTTAGTGTAAAAGTTTTAAGTGTAAATACTTTGATGATGCCTAAGAAATCAAGACGTCGTAAACAATTCGAAGGGTATTTGCCTGTATATAAAAAAGCAATTCTAAAGCTGGCACCTGAATATAGCCTTGACTTCTTTGGAATGGAAAAAACAAGTTTAGGAATTTAAAAAATTATGGGAATTTTATTTTTTAAAGCATACACACCTGGAACAAGACATGCTGTTCGACCCGATTTTAAAGAATTAACAGGTACAAAACCTACAAAATCTTTACTCGTAAGTTCTCATTCTTCAAAAGGAAGAAACAACCAAGGGAAGATTACTATAAGACATCGTGGTGGTGGTCACAAACGTCGTTATAGATTAATTGATTTTAAACGTAATAAAAGAAATTCACTTGGTAAAATCGTAAGTATTGAATACGATCCAAATCGTAATGCACGAATTGCTTTAGTTCAATATGAAGATGGTGATAAAAGATATATTTTACACCCTGAGTCAGTTATAGCTGGAAATCAAATTGAAGCTGGACCAAATTCAAGCTTAAATATAGGAAATTCGTTACCGTTGGAAAATATTCCATTAGGTTACGATGTTCATAATATTGAATTATTTCCTAATAAAGGTGGACAAATTGCACGTTCGGCTGGTAGTTCCGCTAAAATTCTAGCAAAAGAAGGTGATTATGTGACTTTAAAACTTCCCTCTAAAGAGGTTCGTTTAGTACCAAAAAACTGTTACGCGACTATTGGGAAGGTTGGCAATGCTTCACATATGAACTTAACTTTAGGTAAAGCTGGTCGTAAAAGATGGTTAGGGACAAGACCGACAGTTCGAGGTGTTGTTATGAACGCCTGTGATCACCCACATGGTGGTGGTGAAGGTAGATCGCCAATTGGCCGAAAACATCCTTGTACTCCTTGGGGTAAACCAGCTTTAGGTGTTAAAACAAGAAGCAAGAAAAAATCAACTTCGATTTTTATCATCCGAAAACGTCCTTAAATAAAAAAAAATTAGATTGGAGTTTAGTTTATGATACGATCGACACGAAAAGTACCTTTTGTTGCACATCATTTGTTTAAAAAAATTAACGATTTAAAAGACACTGCAAAATCAGATACAATTAAAACTTGGTCAAGAGCATCCGTAATTTTACCAAGTATGGTAGGGTTCACAATTGCTGTATATAACGGGAAACAACACGTTCCCTTATTTATAAATGACCAATTAATTGGACATAGATTAGGCGAATTTGTTCCTACAAAAACGTTTCGTTCACATAAGGTGAAAACAAGTGATAGAAAAGCAAAACGCAAATAAAATCTTATTTTATAATAGTTTGAAAATTTTCTAAATCATTCAAAAGTAATTCAAAAGTAAGTAATCAAGCAACAAAAAAGCTTGAATTTTTAAAACATTAGGAGATAGCCATGAATCTTGGGTCTAAGCCAAGTTTAAAAACTTTAACAAAGCGTGCTATACAAAAACGAAAAGAACAACAATTTCCTTTAGAAGCAAGTGCTAAAGCAAGAATTATTAGGATGTCTCCACTAAAAGTTAGAAGAGTCTTAAGACAAATTCAAGGTTGTTCGTATGAAGAAGCTTTAATTTTATTACGCTTTCTTCCATATCGTGCATGCCACCCAGTTGCAAAAGTTTTAAAATCCGCAGCAGCAAATGCTTTAAGTAATTACTCTATTCCTCGTTCTTATCTTCAAATAGAAAAAGCTTTCGTGGATAAAGGACCTACAATGAAGCGTATAAGACCACGTGCAAAAGGTAGAATGTTTCCAATTAAGAAACGTACATCACATATATCAATTGTTGTTCGCTCAACTTTCTCACGATACGAAAATGACGTAAAAGGTAATTTTTTACCTGTTTCTATAGGTTAACAACTATTAAAACACAAAATTATATAAGAAAATTTAATACTAGTAACCAATAACAAGGAGAGATATTTTGGGTCAAAAAGTTCATCCTATCGGTTTCCGATTAGGAATTACCGAAGAACACAAATCAAAGTGGTATGCAAAATTTTCAGATTATAGTGACCAACTAAAAGCTGATGATGAATTAAGAACTATATGGTCAAATTTACTTAAAGAAATAAGTAAAAAACAACTAGATGAAGTAACTGACCGTACTAATTTATTAATTACTTATCCACCAACACGTGATCAGATTCATTTAACTATTTATACGGTAAATCCAGAAATTTTAATTTCTGATCTTAAAAATTTACCCTACAAAATTCGACTTTCAGAGTCTTTAGGAAAACAACTAAATAAAAGAAATTTAGTTATTGTTTTAAAGAAAGTTAAATACCCTAATATAAATGCTGGTTTTATTGCACAATCTTTAGCAAAAAAACTAGAAAAAAGAATGCCATTTAGAAGAGCCGTAAGAACAATTCTAAGTGACTTTAAGAAAGGGGCTAAACAAGCTAAACTTGATCCAAGACAAAAAGGTATGAAAGTTCAAGTTGCTGGTCGATTAAATGGCGCAGAAATCGCAAGAACTGAATGGGTACGTGAAGGAAGAGTACCACTTCATACATTGCAAGCAAAATTAGACTATGCAACTGAGAGAGCACATACAATCTATGGTATCTTAGGTATCAAAATTTGGATGTGTAAAGGATAAAATACAATTAAAAATTTTAACTTTAAGTTTTAGATTTTAATTACAGACCAAAAAAGAAAATATGCTAAGTCCAAAACGAACAAAATTTCGTAAGCAACAACGCGGTCGCTTACGTGGAAGAACTATACAAAAGAAACACTTAGTTTTTGGTGAATTTGGGCTGCAAGCTCAAGAACCTGTATGGTTAACTGCACGACAAATTGAAGCAACAAGAAGAACAATCACACGTTATACGAAGCGTGGTGGTAAGTTATGGATTATGGTTTTCCCTGATAAACCCATAACAGCCCGCGCGGAAGAATCTCGTATGGGGTCTGGTAAAGGTGCACCTCAATATTGGGTAGCCGTTGTTAAACCAGGTAAAGTTCTCTTTGAATTATCAGGGGTTCCTGATACTGTTGCCCAGCAAGCACTTCGAATGGCCGCTTATAAATTGCCAATTCGAACAAAATTGATCAGTGCTAAGGAGATTCAATAAAAATATGAGTTTACCAAAATATAAAGATTTAAAAGATTACGAATTAGCTGAAATTGAACTGCAATTAGTAAAAGCGAAAAAAGAGCTTTTATTTTTACGAATTCAAAAAGCAAATTTCTCACGATTTTCTCCACATTTGATGACTCATACAAGACATCAAATCTCGCAATTATTAACGCGTAAACGCTCGCTACAAACAAGTTCTATCCGTGCAAAATAATTACAAAATTTAAGCTTTTTTATTGAAAAAGTTAAATTAAAAATTTAAAAAAATTAAAACTCATAAATATGGGCCTGAAAGAAAAGTTTGGCATTGTAGTAAGTACTAAAATGCAAAAAACAATTGTTGTACTTGTTGAAAACAAGTTCCGTCACCCTCGTTATGCAAAAACTATGGTTAAAACAAAACGTTATCTTGTCCATGACGAGGATAACGCTGCTAAACTTGGTGACAAAATAGTTATTACACAAACACGACCTTTAAGTAAAAATAAGTCTTGGAAATTAGAACGTATATTACTTAATTCAAATGTGGGGAGTACAGAATTATGATTCAACCTCAAACATATCTAAGTGTTGTTGACAATACTGGAGCAAAGAAAATAATGTGTATCCGAGTTCTAGGCAGTAATCGTAGATACGGTAGAATTGGAGATATTATTATTGGCGTAGTTAAAGAAGCAGTTCCAAATATGCCAATTAAAAGATCAGATATTGTTCGTGCTGTTATAGTAAGAACACGTCAACCCGTACAACGAGCTGATGGAATGTCTCTTCGTTTTGATGATAATGCCGCAGTAATTATAAACACCGACAATAATCCTAGAGGAACAAGAGTATTCGGTCCAGTAGCTCGTGAAATTAGAGAAAAAAACTTCGTAAAAATAGCTTCTTTAGCTTTTGAAGTAGTTTAATTCCTAATACAAAATTTGTTCATAAAGACTAGGTTCAAAATATGACGCATGAATATAAAAAAATTTATCAAACCCGCATTAAATCTACATTAAAAGAAAAATTTCAATATACCAATGACCATAAAATACCAAAATTGGTAAAAATCCAGTTAAATCGAGGATTAGGTCTAGGTGCACAGAATAGAATGGTTCTTCAAAAAACGATTGAAGAAATAAGACTTATAACAGGTCAACAACCTGTTGTAACAAAAGCAAAAAATTCTATTGCTGGGTTTAAAACACGTGAGGGGATGGATTTAGGAGTTACAGTAACATTAAGAAGTGATCTAATGTATGCTTTTCTTGAAAAATTAATTCATTTAGTTTTTCCAAGAATAAGAGATTTTAGAGGTCTTAATCCTGATAGTTTTGATGAAAATGGTAATTATAATTTAGGGATTCGTGAACAATTAGTTTTTCCAGATATTGATTACAACATGATCGATCAAATCAGAGGATATAACATATCAATTGTTACAAGTGCAAAGACACCAGAAGAAGGTCGTTTATTATTACAAGAATTTGGATTCCCTTTTAGAAAACCATCTAACGTATAAGAAATATGAAAACTGATACAATATCTGACATGTTAACCCGAATCAGAAACGGGAATCTTGTTGGTCATAAAGTAGTTAAAATTGACTCTACTCGCATGACTTATCATATAACACGTTTACTACGCACAGAAGGTTTTATTAGCCAATACGAAACTGTGGTGAAAGAAGGACGTCGTTATATCTTTATATATTTAAAATACTCAATTAATCCTACTCGTCCACTAATAAGAGGTTTAAAAAGAGTTAGTAAACCAGGTTTAAGAGTTTACGTAAGTAATAATCAAATACCAATTGTATTAGGTGGACAAGGTATAGCTATTTTATCTACATCACAAGGTATTATTACGAATATTCAAGCTAAAGAACTTGGAATTGGTGGTGAACTATTATGTTACGTATGGTAAGGAAATAACAATATGTCAAGGATAGGCAAACAGATTATTAAAATACCTGCAGGTGTCAATGTAGAATTGACTGAACTAAATGTAAAGGTAAAAGGCCCAAAAGGTGAAATAGCTCGCGATATTCCGAGTTGTTTAAGTGTCGTTTTTAATAAAGATGAGAATACTTTACAAATTTTAAGAAAAGCTGAAAATATTACATCTCGTGAAATACATGGTCTTTTTAGATCATTGGTTTCTAACATGGTAATTGGCAGTTCTACTGGATTTACAAAAGTTTTAGAACTGAAAGGTGTTGGTTATAAAGCTAACATGGATAAAACAACCCTAAACTTATCCGTAGGTTATACTCATCCAATTAAAATTGAAGCACCAGAAGGTATTCAAATTAGTGTTGAAAGCAACACTATTATTAAAATTAGTGGTGTTAACAAAGAAAAGGTTGGTTTAATTGCCCAACAAATTAGGTCAAAAAGACCACCAGAGCCTTACAAGGGTAAAGGTGTTCTATACCAAGGTGAAGTTATTCAAAGAAAAGTAGGAAAATCTAGTAAATAGTATGAAAAAGATAAAAGGAAATCCTGAACGTCCACGTCTTGCTGTTTTTAGATCAAATCGTCATTTGTATGCGCAGGTAATTGATGACCAGAATCAAAAAACATTATTTGCGTGCTCAACTTTAGACCCATCTATAAAACCTTTGATTACTACAGGTCAGAATTGTAAAGCAGCCCGTTTAGTTGGTGAAAAACTAGGCCAAGCATTAATTAGCCATAATTTAATAAATGTAGTTTTTGACCGACGTTTTAGACCTTACCACGGAAGGATTCAAGCCTTTGCTGAAGGTGCTAGAGAAGTAGGCTTACAATTTTAGTAACTTCGTGAATAAAAAGGAAACATTAAAATCATGAAGAATGAAAACCAAAAAGGTATCAATCACAAAGTAATTGAAATTAGAAGGGTCTGTAAAGTAGGTAAGGGTGGTAAAACATTAAGTTTTCGTGCTTTGATTGTTGTTGGGAATCAAAAAGGTATAGTAGGTTTAGGAATTGGAAAAGCGAGTCAAGTATTAAATGCGATTAAAAAAGGTCAATCTAGAGCCATTCAAAATCGTATTCAAATTGCAATGACACGAACAAAAACAATTCCGCATAAAAGTGAAGCAAGCTTTGGTGCTGCACAAGTAATGTTAAGACCTGCTGCCCCTGGATCTGGTGTTATCGCTGGTGGAGCTATCAGAACTGTTTTAGAAACAGCTGGGATAAAAAACATTTTAGCAAAACAATTAAGATCTAAAAATAAGATTAATAACGCACGTGCTACTTTAGTTGCATTAAGCAACTTAAGGTTTATAACTGTAACTGCTAAAAATAGAGGTTTAAGTTTAGAAAAATTAACAGGACGTAAATCATACGACGAAGTTAAAGAGATAAAAATTCAATCTAAAAGTACAAACGAAATTAAAAGTAGTCGTAAACCAAAAGATGGTGAAGGACGTATTAATAAAAACAAAGGTCAATAGTAATGAATAAACTTAGCACCATGCTAGCAAATATGTTCTCTGCCGAAAAGCTTAGAAAATCCGCACAGGATAGAGTACTCTCTTTATTTGTTCTAGGTGCCTGTCTTCGTTTTTTATCTAAGATACCTCTTCCTTGTATTGATTATTCGTTATTACCTCCCTCAAATCGTCCCTGTTTTCTAGCCTTAGGTATTTTACCTTTGGTTCAAGCTTCCTTACTTGTTCAAGTATTTAATAGCGTGAAACCTAAATCTGAAGAAGATGATTTTGACAAATATCAAAAAACTCAAAAACAGGTGAAAATTGTTAGCGCATGCATCGCAGTACTGATAAGTATCGCCCAAGTTAGAACGCTCTCACCAGTTATGTATAGCTATACCTTAATGAGTAAATTTATTTTAGGTACGACTTTAATAACAGGAGGATTGGTATTAATTTGGATTAGTGAATGGGTCTCTGAGTCATTTTCAATAAGTGGATCTGTTGTTGTTTTAACCTTTACGAGTGTTATTGATGATGTTATAAGGTTAGTTCTAGAGGCTGGTAATTTAGACAACAGACCAAGAATTATTCTTGGGTTATATATCTTAGCAGTAGCAGCATTTACAACTTTTATTTCAAAATCCACAGTAGAGTTTCCAATACTTTCCTCAAAGCAATCTTATTCCGAACAATCGAAGCCTAGCTTGTTACCATTTGCAATAAACCCTGGGGCAGTTATGGGTTTAGTGTCAGCGGAATCGTTGCTACGAATAATTCAATCTGGATTTACCCAAATAACATTTTTAAGTATTAGTCCTACCTTAATAGGTATTTTTATAAGTCTATTGCGCTTTGTATTTATCATAACATTTAGTTATTACTGTTCGAAATTACAAGTCGATAGTGACAAGGTATCTAAAGAACTTATTACGATGAATATGACTATTCTTAGAAAATCCCCAGGTCAAGAAACACAAAATTACTTAGAGGATGAACTGAAAAGAACATATTTATCAGCAGGTCTTATGCTAGCTCTTTTGGTAGGTATTTCAGATGTATTGGACAATTATTATCCAACAATCGGCTTAAAATCAAATTTAAGTTCTTTGCTTATTTTATTTGGGACAATGCTTGATTTAGAAGACCGGCTTTTTGATTTAGGATTAAAAAAAGCTTAATTTAATCTTCTTTAAATATTTATAAAAAAAACTGTTAAAAATGAAAGTAAGACCATCAGTAAAAAAAATGTGTGAAAAGTGTCGTTTAATAAGACGCGCAGGTAAAATTAGAGTGATTTGTGTAAACAAAAAACATAAACAACGACAAGGTTAATTTATTCCATACTAGTAAAAAAAATTATGATAAGAATTGCAGGAGTTGATTTACCAGATACTAAATCAATAGAGATTGCATTAACTTATATCTATGGAATTGGTCGAACAAGATCAAAAGAAATTCTTAGTTCCATTGATATCAATCCGGAAACAAAAACAAAAGCTTTAACAGATACTGAAGTTAGTAGCTTACGTGAGCGTATTGAAAAAAATTATACTACTGAAAGTGATTTAAAACGTTTAGTTGCTTTAAATATAAAACGTTTAGTAGAAATTAATTGTTATAGAGGACGACGTCACATACAAGGCTTACCTCTTCGTGGACAACGTACTCGAACGAATTCTCAAACAAGAAAGAAGACTGCAGGTAAACAATCAAGTCGACGCTTCAAATAAGAAATTTAACTTTAAAAAGTTTTTAAACTAAATTTACTTGTACTTTTAACCTAAAATTAGGACAAAAACCTATGAACCAAAAGCTGAATAAAGGAAAGCGAAAGATAAATTTATCATTAGGCTTTGCATGTATTCATTCTACTTTTAACAATACAATCATTTCTATCACGGATCCTAAAGGTAATGTAATTACCTGGGCTTCAGCAGGAAGTAGCGGTTTTAAAGGCAGTCGTAAAAAGACACAATATGCAGCACAAATGGCAGCTAAAAATGCAAGTGCTAAAGCTTTAAAACTTGGTATAAAAAAAGTTGGCGTAATTTTAAATGGACCCGGTAACGGTCGTGAAATTGCTATAAAAGGTATCCATGCAACAGGCTTAGAGATTATCTCAATCGAAGATAAAACTGGTGTACCACATAACGGATGTCGTGCTCCAAAAAGAAGACGTGTATAATAATTATCACAAACTTTAAAAATTTAAAATACTTTAACCATGAAAACCGAAAAACGGAGATTAGTTATTGAAATTGAAAAGCGTACTGTTGATAAAAGAACAGGACACATTTCGTTTCAGTTTCGCATAGGCCCCTTTAAAAAAACAATGGGAACTACTATAGGAGCCGCTTTACGACGTACATTGTTATCTCTTTCGAAAACACTCGCTATTACAAGTGCTTGTGGGAATTTTAGTGATGGAAATAGTATACGAGAAGATTTATTTGAACTTTCATTAAATCTCCAAAGAATACATATAAAATCATCCTTTTTTCCTTATATAGGAACAGCTCGTATAAAAAAAGTTGGTCCAGCGATTATTACGGCACAAGATTTACAGTTAGACGATGGGTTAGAAGTTGTTAATCCTTACCAGTATATTTGTACTTTAAATAGTTCATATACATTAGATTTACATCTAATGATTAGTTCTCCTGAAGTCAACCAAGGTGCAGATTATATTGACCCGATTAATCCTGTTAAAACAACAAATAAAAATTTATTAAAACTTAGAGAAGATGACATAAATAATATTTTTGGGGCGAATAATAACAGTTTTTTTGAAAATTTAAAAAAACAAAATATAAAGTCAAGTTTACAAAATCAAAATAGTGAATTTGATTTATCAACTGAAAAGTCTAAAAAATTATTAACAAATCTAAATAATTTAAAAACTTTAAAAAATTCGCGTTCTGATATTATTGGAACTAACCTAAAAGATAGTAAAATTAAATTAAATGCTCCCCAGAAATTGCCACTTGATATCATTGTTGTAGATCCAATCTACTCTTCAATTCAATCTTGTGGATTTGAAGTTATTCAAACAACAAATTCATCTGTATCAGAATATGAAGAATTAATTAAGCGGGGCGTTACTGATACTGAAGAGTTTTTAAGATTTGTTGTCATTAGTAGGGGAGATATAGACCCTGCCGCAGCAATTGAACTTGCTGTTCTTGAATTACGAGAAACATTAACCATTTTAGAGCCACTTCCTCATGTCTATGCTAGTGAAAAAAACCTTTTATTATCATTAGAGATGGGTTCTCAATTTATTTTAACACAAAAAATTAGAGATAACCTCGTAGATTCATATACTATCGAAGTCTTAAAAAAACTCGATTTAAAACATTTGAATTTACCTATTAATCTTGAACTATTTCTTCGAAGAGAAGGTTTTGTAAGTCTCCAAAGTCTAATATCGATACCTTTAGAATTATTAAAACGAATTGGTCTAAAGGAAAACGATTTAGCATCTATAGAAAAATCTTTAAATTTATTCGGTCTATCTATAAATCTTGATAAAAATTTGAAATGGGAATTAATTCCAAATTCGCTACCACTTTAAAATTTTATTGATTAAGCCTATTGATCGAAAATAAAATTTTAAAACCTATACAATATGAATCATACATATATACCATTAGGAAAACATAAAGAAAGAAGTTGGTACTTAATCGATGCCGAGAATCAAACACTTGGTAGATTATCAACACAAATTGCAAATTTAATTCAAGGTAAAAACCAAGTAACTTATACACCCGGTAGCGATAGTAAAGTACATGTCGTTGTTATTAATGCCGATAAAATAAAAGTTACTGGAAATAAACTTAGCCAAAAATTTTATTACACACATACTGGTAAGCCAGGTGAATTAAAAACAAGGTCATTAGCAGAATTACTTGCACGATTCCCTTATAGGGTAATTGAATTAGCTGTAAAAAGAATGCTACCTAACGGATTTGAAAAATCTGATTTAGCCAAACGATTACGTGTCTATGCCGGAAATGAACATCCACATAAGGCACAAAAACCAAAAGAAGTTATCTTCAGTAAATAATAATTCAAACTATGATAACATTTGAAAAAAATAGTATACTTGCTACCGGTGTAGGCCGTAGAAAAAGTGCTTCTGCACTTGTTAAAATTCTTTCAGGAACAGGAGAAATTGTAATTAATCAAAAACCTGGTGTTGATTATTTCCATTCTGTAGCCAATGGTTTAGGAATTTGTAGAACTCCACTTGAAATTTTCCAATCTGATAAAGCATATAATATTATTATTGAAGTTTCTGGTGGTGGGCTACAAGGCCAAACTCAAGCCATTAGGTTAGCAGTAGCAAAAGCAATTTCAAGTCTTGATGCTGCTAAACGAGTTAAACTTAGAAACTTAGGATTACTAACTCGTGATACAAGGATAAAAGAGCGTAAAAAATATGGCCTGAAAAAGGCACGTAAAGCACCGCAATATTCTAAGCGTTAATTAATATGCCAAAAAAAAATATTCACCCAAATTGGTTCGAGAAGACTAAAGTTTACTGTGATGGTAAAGAAATTATGACAATATCATCTACAAAACCTGAATTACATGTAGATATATGGTCAGGAAATCATCCTTTCTTTACAGGTTCGCAAAAAATTATCGATACTGAAGGTCGTGTTGAACGATTCTTAAAGAAATATAACATGGAATCAGAGGAGAGTAATAAATAAATTATGCCAACGGTTCAACAATTAATTAGAAATGAGCGTACAACCCTTAAAAAGAAAAGTAAGGCAGCCGCTTTAAAAGCGTGTCCGCAAAGACGTGGCGTGTGTACAAGAGTTTATATTGTTACACCAAAAAAACCGAACTCAGCAATGCGAAAAGTAGCCCGAATCAGACTAACATCTGGATTTGAAGTTACAGCTCACATTCCTGGTGAAGGCCATAATTTACAAGAGCATTCAGTTGTTCTTATTAGAGGTGGTCGTGTGAAGGATTTACCTGGAGTTCGTTACAGAGTTGTTCGTGGTGCACTAGATACAGTTGGTGTTACTAAAAGAATGCAAGGGCGTTCAAAGTACGGTGCTCGTAAAGCTAAGAAAAAGTAAATCTAGGAAATAATCAAAATGTCAAGACGAAAAAGAATTAAAAAGCGTCTACCTGGCCCAGATCCAATATACAATAGTTACCTTGTAAGTTTATTAAGCTTACGTGTACTAAAAAGTGGTAAAAAACAATTAGCGGAGCGAATTGTTTATAGGGCTTTAGACTATGTTAAACAAAAAACAAGTGTTGAAGGTCTTGTAACTTTAGAAAAAGCTGTTCAAAATGTCAGCCCTATAGTAGAATTAAAACCAAAAAGAATTGGTGGTGCTACATATCAGGTTCCAATTGAAGTAAAACGGCTTAGAGCTACAAATTTAGCTTTAAAATGGATTTTAAAGTTTTCACGTGATAGATCTGGCAAAAATATGTCATTTAAACTAGCTCGTGAATTAATGGATGCTTCAAAAGGAATAGGAAATTCTATTCGTAGACGCGAAGAAGTCCATAAAATGGCTGAAGCTAACAAAGCATTTAGTTTCTTTAAAACTAAAAAGTAGACAATAGAATTTAATTATTAAATTGATTCAATTACAATTTAAATAAAACAAGAAAGGAATAAAAAAATGGCTCGTGAAAAGTTTGAACGTACAAAACCCCATGTAAATATTGGTACTATTGGTCATGTTGACCATGGTAAAACAACATTAACAGCTGCAATTACAAGTACTCTTTCTCTTTTAGGGAATGCAAAAGCTAAAAAATATGATGAGATTGACGCAGCTCCAGAAGAAAAAGCACGTGGTATTACAATTAATACTGCACATGTAGAATATGAGACAGAGGCACGTCATTATGCACACGTTGATTGTCCTGGTCACGCAGATTATGTAAAAAACATGATTACAGGTGCTGCTCAAATGGATGGCGCAATTCTGGTTGTATCAGCAGCTGATGGACCGATGCCACAAACACGTGAACATATCCTTCTAGCAAAACAAGTTGGTGTACCTCACGTTGTTGTATTCTTAAATAAAGCTGATCAAGTTGATGATGATGAACTTCTTGAGTTAGTAGAACTTGAAGTTCGTGAGTTATTATCGAATTATGATTTCCCAGGTGAGGAAATACCTTTTGTTTCAGGTTCAGCTCTATTAGCGTTAGAAGCGGTATCAAATGCTACTGTAACAAAACGTGGTGAAAATCCATGGGTAGACAAAATTTTTGATCTAATGGATGCTGTCGATAGCTACATTCCAACACCAGTACGTGACGTTGATAAAACATTCTTAATGGCAGTTGAGGATGTATTCTCAATTACAGGGCGTGGTACAGTTGCAACAGGAAGAATTGAACGTGGTACAGTTAAAGTTGGTGAAACAATTGAAATTATTGGTATTGTAGAAACAAAAACAACAACTGTTACTGGTTTAGAAATGTTCCAAAAAACACTTGACGAAGGGTTTGCTGGAGATAACATTGGTATTTTATTACGTGGTGTGCAAAAAGGTGATATCCAAAGAGGAATGGTTTTAGCTAAACCTGGTACTATCAAACCACACAAACGTTTTGAAGCCGAAGTTTATATTCTGAAAAAAGAAGAAGGTGGACGTCATACACCATTCTTACCAGGTTACAGACCTCAATTTTATGTGAGAACAACAGATGTAACAGGTAATATTACAGGATTTACTGCCGATGATGGAGCAGCAGCAGAAATGGTAATTCCAGGTGACCGTATTAAAATGACAGCAGAATTAATTTCACCTATTGCTATTGAAGCCGGAATGCGTTTTGCTATTCGTGAAGGTGGCCGTACAATTGGTGCAGGTGTTGTATCGAAAATCTTAGAATAGACAAAATTATTCTTAATAAAAAGGCTAAAATATAATATGACGAAAAATGGAGAAATCAGTTTTCGTATTCGATTAAAAGCTTATAATTCAAGAGTACTAAGAATAAGTAGTTTACTATTAGAAAAAGAGTTAAAAAGACTAGATGACATTTACAGTGGCCAAACGTTAGTTAAAGGCCCTGTACGTCTACCTGTAAAAAAACGTTACTACTCATTATTAAGATCTCCTCATATTGATAAAGCTTCTCAAGAACAATTTGAGATCAGAAGACACAAATGGATATTTGATATACAAGTACCTAAAAAGAATTATATTAATCTTTTAAGTGCTATTTCATTTCCTCCTGGTGTAGATATTTCTATCTTTTTCAATCAAATAAATTAAAAAATTAATGAGATAAAGTTAAGTTTTTCTTAACTTTATCTCATTAGCAAATCTGAAGTTCAAATACTATAAATTAATAAAGTTCGTCTTCTTGATTTGTTAAAATTTGGCAATCAGATGCAGGATATGCTACGCAAGTTAATACGAATCCTTCTGCAACTTGATCATCTTCTAAGAAAGATTGCTCAGATTGATCAATAGTACCGCCTACAACACGGCCAGCACAAGTTGAACAAGAACCTGATCTGCAAGAATAAGGTAGTTCAAATCCATTTTCTTCAGCAGCGTCTAAAATGTATTCGTCATCATCACAGTCGATAAAACGGTTAGCATCTTCAGCATCAGTAGGATAAATAAGTTTTACTTTATATGTTGTTGCCATTTATAATTCTCTTTTCTTATAATTTTTTCTAAAATTCTTGATCCTTAGATCGGGTTTCGTTTTTGATTATACAAAGTTTTATAATTTAGTAAAGACTTTTATAAAATTAGTCAGTTTTTAATTGATCACAATTATAATTAAATAAGTTTATTTTTTTTTAATAAACAATAAAAAAGAAACAAATAACAAAATTATTTGTTTCTTTCTCAAGAAAGTCAAACCATGTAGACGGAGGCGAAAAGAATGGCATTACCTTGGTATCGTGTCCATACCGTAGTATTAAATGATCCCGGAAGATTACTAGCAGTTCATATTATGCACACTGCTTTAGTATCAGGATGGGCTGGTTCAATGGCTTTATATGAACTTGCAATTTTTGATCCATCAGATCCTATCTTGAATCCTATGTGGAGACAAGGTATGTTTGTTATGCCTTTCATGACAAGATTAGGTGTAACCGATTCTTGGGGTGGTTGGAGTGTTACTGGTGAAAATGGTTTAAATCCTGGACTATGGAGTTATGAAGGTGTTGCATTAACACATATCGTACTTTCTGGTTTATTATTCCTTGCTGCAATTTGGCATTGGGTATATTGGGATTTAGATATTTTCAACATCCAACGATCTGATGAAATCTCATTAGATTTACCTAAAGTATTTGGTATTCACCTATTCTTATCAGGTATCCTTTGCTTAGGATTTGGTGCATTCCATGTAACAGGTTTCTTTGGACCTGGTATCTGGTTATCAGATGCTTATGGTTTAACAGGAAAAGTGCAAGGTGTTGCACCTTCTTGGGGTCCTGATGGATTTAATCCATTTAACCCAGGTAGTGTTGCGGCACATCATATCGCAGCAGGGACAATTGGTATTCTTGCAGGTTTCTTCCATATTATTGTAAGACCACCTCAACGTTTATACCGTGCATTAAGAATGGGTAATATTGAAACGGTATTATCTAGTAGTATTGCTGCTGTATTCTTTGCTGCATTTGTTACATCTGGAACAATGTGGTATGGTTCAGCAACTACACCAATTGAACTTTTTGGTCCTACTCGTTACCAATGGGATAGCGGTTATTTCCAACAAGAAATTGAAAGACGTGTTGAGAACTCAGTTGCTGAAGGCTTATCAAAATCACAAGCTTGGGCTCGTATTCCTGATAAACTTGCGTTCTATGACTACATTGGAAACAACCCTGCTAAGGGTGGTTTATTCCGTGCTGGTCCAATGAACAAAGGTGATGGTATTGCAGAAGCATGGTTAGGTCATCCAATTTTCACAGATCGTGAAGGTAGAGAATTAACTGTACGTCGTATGCCAGCGTTCTTCGAAACATTCCCAGTTCTTTTATTAGATAAAGATGGTATTATCCGTGCGGATATTCCATTCCGTCGTGCTGAATCTAAATACAGTATTGAACAAGTTGGTGTAAACGTGAATTTCTACGGTGGTAAACTTAATGGTCAAACATTTAAAGATGCGCCTACTGTTAAAAAATATGCTCGTAAAGCTCAACTTGGAGAAGTATTTGAGTTCGATAGAACTAGTTTAGAATCTGATGGGGTATTCAGAAGCAGTCCAAGAGGATGGTATACATTCGGTCATGCTAATTTTGCTCTTATATTCTTCTTAGGTCATCTTTGGCACGGAGCAAGAACACTTTATCGTGATGTATTCACTGGTATTGATGCAAGTATTACTGATCAAATTGAATTTGGTGTACTTCAAAAATTAGGTGACGAAAGTACAAGAAGACAAGGTTTTATTTAAATAGGAAATAAAAAATGGAAGCATTAGTTTACACGTTTTTACTTATAGGAACTTTAATGGTGATCTTTTTTGCAGTTTTCTTTCGTGAACCACCTCGTATTATTACTAAATAAACGTATCATACCACAATTGTGTTATGATACGTTGTTCTAAAGTTTAATCTTCATGTTCCTCAAAAGGATCACGAAGCTCTTGAGCTGGTGGACCAAAAGATACATAAATTGCATAAACGACTATACCAAGCAGTAAACATTCTAAGAATGTAACTAAGAGCAAGGCGGAATCTACATTATCCAGTGTGATATTTGTGTTCATTTTTATTTACTTGTTCTTTATAAATATAGTTCAACTTAAGAAATCAAGATTTGCTACTTTATTATAGAGCAAATCTTGATTCCTTAAGTTTTCCTAAATATATTATAACTTGTCTTCAATCGAGTAATTCATTTTGAAATATTCGATTCTTTTGTTTGTAAGTCTAAAAGGAGAAATAACTAATGACTTTTAAAACCAAGCTAGGAGCAATTTTACGACCTCTAAATTCCGAATATGGAAAGGTTGGACCTGGTTGGGGTAGTACACCAATCATGGGCTTTGTAATGGCTTTATTCCTTGTATTTTTATTGATTATTCTTCAAATCTATAATTCATCACTTATTTTAAATGATGTAGATGTAGATTGGGGTAACGTATCTCGATAAAAATCTGATTACTTTTAAATAAATTTTGAATCTTTTTCAAAGTTTACAGGTCATGGAAGATAATTCCATGACCAAAATAAAATTATTTAAGATGATTTTTTTGTAACAACTTCTTCAACTTCATTTAGTGCGAAGTTGTTTGTATTTGTTCCAGCGTAGTTCACTTTTGTAAATCTAACTAAAACAGGATAACGTAATTTACCTTGATCAACAACTACTACAGTTCCTGATTCATTATACCAATAAGATTCTTTGCGCAAAATTCTAACTGTTGAGCCTTTTTGAATCATTTGAAATTTTTCCCCTGGTTTTTAAGTCTTTACTATATTAAATAATATTTTTAAAAAAAGGCAGAATATTTAAAATTTAAAATTTTTTACACCAATATGTAGTCGTGGTTGAARAAGAAGTATATAATATTAAAGAAGAAAGTAAAGTTATTTTAAATAACACTTAAAAATAGATTATTTCTTAGGAGGATTTGATTTTATGATTGGATTATTTACAAGTGGTGCAGAGACACTTGTTGCCGTAGATGCAATAAATGATACGGCAGCTGCTCCAACTTCTATAATTACTTATGGAAGATTTTTAGAGTATATCGAAAATGGATGGGTAAAACGTGTTGACTTCTATAACAATTCAAAATTTGCAGTTGTTGAAGCATCGACACCTGAGTCAGGTTATCGTTCTCAACGTATAGGAGTTAATGTTCCTAATAAAGATATTAAACTTATACGTAAACTTAAAGATTCTGGAATAAATTTTGATGTTCATGCAATAGAACAGTCAACAAAACCCTTTGAATTTTTTTCTGTAAACTTTGTTACAGTTTCAATTTTATTTGGTCTTGTACTAGGTGGCTATTTTTTATTTAATAGAGCTTCAGATAGTTCGAATAAATCAAGTCGAAATCCATCAGGTGGTGGTGGTGGAAATAATCCATTTAATCCATTCGGTTTCAGACAATTTTTTCAGACTAAAGCAAGATATGATAGTGTACCAGTTACAGGTGTTACTTTTGATGATGTTGCTGGTATCGATGAAGTTAAAGAAGAGTTTCAAGAAATTGTTACTTTCTTAAAGAAACCTGAACGTTATACACGTGTTGGTGCAAAAATTCCAAAAGGTGTCCTATTATCAGGTCCTCCAGGGACAGGTAAAACTTTATTAGCTAAGGCTATCGCGGGTGAGGCAAAAGTTCCTTTCTTTAGTTGCTCAGCATCAGAATTTGTAGAATTATTTGTTGGTATAGGTGCATCAAGAATTCGTGATCTTTTCAAAAGAGCCAAAGCAAAAACACCTTGTATTATCTTCATTGATGAAATTGATGCAGTTGGTCGACAAAGAGGATCCGGCGTTGGTGGTGGTAATGACGAACGAGAACAAACTTTAAACCAGCTTTTAACTGAGATGGATGGGTTTGAAACTAACAACGGTGTTATCGTGATTGCAGCTACAAACCGTGTAGACATTTTAGATTCCGCTTTATTAAGACCGGGCCGTTTTGATAGACAACTTGTTGTTGGATTCCCTGATTCAAAAGCTCGTTTATCAATTCTTAAAGTGCATGCTAAAGACAAAAAAATAGATTCAGAGGTTCAATTAGATACTGTAGCGAAACGTACTCCAGGATTTTCTGGTGCTGACTTAGCAAATGTAATGAATGAAGCCGCGATTCTTACTGCTAGATATAATGAAACATCTATAACTACAAAACGACTAAACGAAGCACTTGACAAAGTGACAGGTGGTATTCCTAAACCACCAATGGAAGAAAATCGTTATAAACGTATATTAGCTTATCATGAAGTAGGACATGCATTAACAGCTTCTTTATTAGAGTATCATGATCCTGTTGAAATGGTTTCTTTAATACCACGTGGTCGTACGAAATCTTCAACGACTTATGTACCAAGTGAAGAAACAATGTATTCTCGAAATCAATTATTAACACGTTTAGTTTCTCTTTTAGCAGGAAGAGCAGCAGAAGAAGTTGTATTTGGTAAAGCGGAAGTAACAACAGTAGGTGTAGATGATATTCAACGTGCAACTTTTCTAGCAAGACAAATTGTTACTGAATATGGTATGTCGCCTCTAGGTCCAGTAGCATTAGAAGATCAACAACCACGAGATGCAATGATGCGTGGATCAAGTCAAGGTTATTCTGAAGAATTAACAACATTGATTGATACAATGGTTAGACTTCATATTGAACATGCTTATAATGAAGCATTATCAATCATTCAAGAAAATCGTACTTTATTAGACAAGTTAGTTAATAAAATAATTCAAAAAGAAACTCTAGAAGGTTACGAAATAAGAAGTTTATTAGCTGAAGCAAAACCAATTCGTTTAATTTTACCTTCGAGTAAATTAAGACAAAATTCTCCTGTTGTTGAATTAATTCGAGAAGAAATGGAAGGCCTATTAAATACTGATAAATATATTGAAAGAATAAAATCTATAAGATCACAAGAAGACGAGGAAAAAATTCTTGAAGATGTTATGGACGAGGCTTCAATTAAAGTTGAAAAAAGTGATAAATTAACATCAGTTGTTAATTTATTAGCTGCTGAAAATAAATAAAAAAATTAAAACAAAGATATAAATCGTTTAAACGATTTATATCTTTGAAAAAAACAACCTAAAAGTAAAACGATCGGGATTGACGGGACTCGAACCCGCAACTTCCGCCGTGACAGGGCGGTACTCTAACCAATTAAGCTACAACCCCTTAGTTGAATTAAACCTCTTATATCATTTTATGGACGATATATAAATAGTCTTAGGAGAGAAAGGGATTCGAACCCTCGGTACAATTAATTTTGTACAACAGATTAGCAATCTGCCGCTTTCGACCACTCAGCCATCTCTCCATTTATTATTTTTACTTTGGCTTTGGCGGGACTTGAACCTGCGACCTTGGGCTTATGAGTCCCCTGCTCTAACCACTGAGCTACAAAGCCTTTTGCTTCTATATAGTTTACTAAAAACTAGAGCAGCTTAGAATTTATTTTGCGAGAAAGCTTTTATCTTTTGTTTAATTAAGATTTATTAAGAAATTTATTTGGATATAAATTTCGAAAAACAGTACAAATAATTTGTGAATTTTCAAATGGATTCTAAAAATATTGATATTCAAGAATTGAGAAAAACGTATAAGATTAATGATAGTCTACAAAAATTAGACGATGATCTTATAGGTTTACAATCTGTTAAAAAAAGAATTACTGAAATAACAGCTATTCTTTTTATGGATAAGATTCGCCAAGATTTTGGATTGAGCAAATATTATCCTGGATTACATATGTCATTTACAGGTAGCCCCGGTACAGGAAAAAGTACTGTCGCTTCAAGAATGGCAGAACTACTACAAAATCTAGGGTATTTATCTCGTGGACAACTTGTAGTAGTTAGTCGTGATGATCTTGTAGCTCAATTTGTAGGTCAAACAGCTCCCAAAACGAAAGATGTCTTAGAAAAAGCAATGGGCGGTGTTTTACTAATTGATGAAGCCTATTATCTTTATAAACCTAATAATGAAAAAGATTATGGTGGTGAAGCGATTGAAATGATACTCCAAGTAATGGAAAACAATCGTACGGATATAGTGTTAATCTTCGCGGGTTATAGTGAACCTATGAAACTCTTTTATCGTTCAAACCCGGGTTTATCTTCTCGTGTAGCACATCATATTGATTTTCCTGATTATACGCGCGAAGAGCTTTTAACAATTGCAAAAATGCTTTTTGAAGAAAGACAATATCAAATGAGTTTTTATGCGGAAGAAGTCTTTATCAAATATTTAGACTTAAGACGCCAACTTCCTCTTTTTGCAAATGCAAGAAGTATAAAAAATATTGTGAATCGTGCATGTTTTAGATTAGCATCACGTGTAATGGGCCAAACAAATGTTTTTACATATAAAAGTTTAGTTAACATTACACCTTATGATTTAATTTTGAGTACCTTATTCCTTAAAGGATTAAAAACAATTCCTATGACGAAACAAGGTTACAAAAATGATAATGCTGTATTTGCAGTTTCTGAATTAAGCAAAAAATCAAATGAAACTAGTAGAGACCCTAAAACCTTTACATTGTTTATTTGGAAAAATTTTGCGTAAAAGTTTTTATTTTTCATTTCGGTTTAATTGTGTAGTAGATTATTGAATTAATTTTATGGGAAAAGTTTACGACTGGTTTGAAGAAAGATTAGAAATTCAAGCCATAGCTGATGACATTACTAGCAAATACGTTCCGCCACATGTTAATATTTTTTATTGCTTTGGTGGAATTGTATTAACATGCTTCCTTGTTCAAGTAGCAACAGGTTTTGCTATGACATTTTATTACAGACCAACTGTTACAGAAGCATTTGCATCAGTTGAATATTTAATGACAGACGTGAATTTTGGTTGGTTAATCCGATCAATTCATAGATGGTCTGCAAGTATGATGGTAATGATGATGGTTCTTCATGTTTTCCGTGTGTACTTAACTGGTGGTTTCAAAAAACCAAGAGAATTAACATGGACTACAGGTGTATTATTATCTGTTGTAACAGTATCTTTTGGTGTAACAGGATACTCTTTACCATGGGACCAAGTCGGTTATTGGGCTTGTAAAATTGTAACAGGTGTACCTGAAGCAATTCCTGTTATCGGATCTCCTTTAGTAGAACTTTTAAGAGGTGGTGTAAGTGTTGGTCAAGGTACTCTAACAAGATTCTACAGTTTACATACATTTGTATTACCTTTAATCGCAGCCGTGTTAATGTTAATGCATTTCTTAATGATTCGTAAACAAGGTATTTCTGGTCCACTTTAAAAAGTTTTAAAATTTACTAAAAGGAGAAAAATTTATGTCAGTTATAAAAAAACCTGATTTAACTAATCCGGTTCTACGTGCCAAATTAGCAAAAGGTATGGGCCATAACTATTATGGAGAACCAGCTTGGCCAAACGATCTTTTATACATCTTCCCTGTAGTTATTCTAGGGACGTTTGCACTTGTAATTGGTTTATCAGTATTAGAACCTTCAGCTTTAGGTGAAAAAGCAGATCCATTTGCGACTCCATTAGAAATCCTTCCTGAATGGTATTTCTTCCCTACATTTAATTTATTACGTGTTTTACCTAATAAATTATTAGGAGTATTATCAATGGCAGCTGTACCAGCTGGGTTACTTACAGTTCCATTTATTGAAAATATTAATAATTTCCAAAACCCATTCCGTAGACCTATCGCTATGGCAGTATTCCTATTTGGTACTTTTGTAGCAATTTGGTTAGGTATTGGTGCTTGTTTACCTATTAATAAAGCAATTACTTTAGGATTATTTTAAAAAAATTTATTTTTAAGTAATGTCTTTTGATATTAGCTAGTAAATAACTAGCTAATATCAACTTAAATACTATTTTTTATTTTAACGTAATTTTACCACCAGCTTCTTCTAACTCTTTTTTCATAGTGTCAGCTTCTGCTTTTGATACTTTTTCTTTAATCGTTTTTGGTGCCGATTCAACTAAATCTTTAGCTTCTTTTAATCCTAATCCTGTAAGTGTTCTTACAATTTTTAATACACCTAATTTTTTATCTGCAGGTGGAGCTTCAGCTAAAATTACATCAAATTCAGTTTTTGCTTCTTCAGCAGGAGCGGCTACAGCAGGACCCCCAGCCATAACAACACCAGCTGATACTTGTGAAGCATCAATACCAAAAGTTTCTTCTAATTTTTCAACTAAATCAGATACTTCAATAAGTGTAAGACTTTTTAAATCTTCTAAAATTTGTTCAGTTTTTGCAGACATATATTTTTTTTATTTATACTTTTGAATGAAATAAGCGTTCAATAAATATTGAAATTTTTATAATACAGAATAATCTAATTCAATTGATGGACCCATTGTGCTGCAAATATAAAGTTTTTTTAAGTATTTTCCTTTTACACCTGTAGGCTTATTCTGCATTATAGATTTAAAAACTGTTGAAAAGTTTTCTTGTAACTGAGTCACTGGGAAATCAACTTTACCAAAGTTAATATGAACAATACCCGTTTTATCAACACGATATTCTAGTTTTCCTCTTTTAAATTCTTGAATAGCACCAGCAATATCTTTAGTTACAGTACCAGCTTTAGGTGATGGCATTAAACCTTTAGGTCCTAAAACACGTCCTAATTTTGCAATTTTAGGCATCATGTCAGGTTCAGCAATTAAGACATCAAAATCAGTATATCCTGCATTAATTGCCTCAATTAAATCTTCTGAACCAATTCGTTCAGCCCCGACATCACTTGCCTTTAATGAGCTATCTGAACTCGTAATAGCGACAACTCTTATGTTACGACCAGTACCATGAGGTAGAGCAACAGTAGCACGCAGTTGTTGATCAGCATATTTGGGATTTAAATTTAAACAAAAATGTACTTCACTTGATTCAACAAACTTTGCTGTCGCAGTTTGTTTTAATAAACTAATCGCTTCTTCTAATGTGTATTGTTTAGGTTCAACTAAACTTTTAACTTCTTTAAATCTTTTTGATGTGCGTTGCATATAATTTTTCTCCTTAAGAATCTTGGATTGTAATACCCATATTCTTAGCTGGACCTTCTATTATTCGTATTGCTGCATCAATATTATCTGTATTTAAATCGGGTAATTTTATACGAGCAATTTCTTCTAAGCCTTGTCGACTGATAGAACCAACTTTAACTTTGTTAGGTTTAGCAGATCCCTTTTTTATTTGTAAATTAACTTTTAATAAAACAGACGCAGGAGGTGTTTTTAAGATAAATGAAAAACTTCTGTCTTCAAATACAGATATTTCGACAGGAATAACTAAATCGCCTTTATCTGCAGTGCGTGCATTATAATCTTTGCAAAATAATGCGATATTAACACCATGTTGCCCTAAAGCAGGTCCTACAGGAGGTGCCGGGGTTGCCTTACCAGCTTTTAATGCAAGTTTAATAACTGCTACAATTTTTTTTGGCATTTTTTATGCAAGTTTTAATAGTTCGTTCTAAAATTCGTGTTTTTTAATTTTGTTACTAAATTAAAAAACTAGTTCTTTACTTGGATAATAGCAAATAATATTTTGACTGTAAATAGTTTTCTTACTTATTAAATCTTTAAAATACTAAAATATGAAGCACGCCTTGAAGGACTTGAACCCTCGGCATTAGGTTTTGGAGACCTACGTTCTACCAACTGAACTAAAGACGCTGTTTTTAAGTTTTAACCAAACTTATAATTGATTATTATTATTTTTTTAAATAATTGCTTGTTTTTTTTCAGAATCAAAAAATAAATTTTTGATTCTGAAAGAAAAAGCTCAGTTAAATACTTACTTGTGTTAACTTTGTTGTTAATATTCGTGATTGATTAATATTTTTAGATTTTTGTAACTCTTTAATATCAACCTGTTTTATTTCTTGAAGAAATTGGTTTAATAATTGTCTTTTTTCTTTACCTTTAGAAAGACCTAGATGATTCTCCATGAAAGTTAAAGTATTGTTTTTACTTAATTTGTATCCAGAATTATCATTGGTTTTTGTTAAAATTTCAGATTTTCTAATACGGATTTTGGTATTAATTTGATTCGAGTAATTTACTAAAATAAGAAGCTTGTTAGTTAAGTTTAACTCATTAAAAAGAGTGATTGAATGAGACATATCTTTAGAAGCCTTTCTTTTGATTATGTTATATTCAATTATATGTTAATTTATTATTGAAATAACAAAAAATTTATTAATATTAATTTTTAAAACTGTTTACTAGAAAATTCAATGTAAATTTTTAGCTAGCTAAATTCAAAGATTTTTAAGATAATCATAAGGAACTACTTAAAACTTACTAAGTAAAGTGGTAAACAAAGGTTCAATTCCAATCTGTATTAGCGGATGTGGCGAAATTGGTAGCCGCGCTGGACTTAGAATCCAGTGGGTCATTCCATGAGAGTTCGAGTCTCTCCATCCGCAGATTAACAAATAAAAATTGAAATACTTGTATTATTATACCACCTCTATATAATTATTATTATATAAAAGTGGTATTTGCTGGTGTAGCTCAATTGGTAGAGCAACTGATTTGTAATCAGTAGGTTGGGGGTTCAATTCCCTTCACTAGCTTTAATTTATAAGAAAGAATTTGCAATACTTGTTGCTATAAGTAAACTTCCCCAAAATGTAGCTAAGCCTGAAATTGCTCCTTTTGTATTTCCTGATTCATCGCTTGTGGCAAGTAGAATTGGAATTAAAATAATAACAAGAAGAGAACAAATTACAAATAATAAAGTAAGTGATTGGACAAGACTAACCATAGATATTCCTCCTAAGTCCTCGAAAGTAGTGTATAATAACTAATGTTGTAGTGCTAATCATATAAGTAGATATGGTTAAAAAAGCAGAATATTTATCAAAAGAGTATAAACCTTACGTAAAATTAGATTAAAAAAATAAAAACCTTTTTTTAGGTTTAATTAATAAATTTAGTTTTTAGAAAAATCTCTAAAAAATTAATACTAAAAATTTTATTCGTTGAAACAAAATCCTTTGTAGTCGAATAACAAGGTTCTTCGCCATGCCCGAAATTATTCTTGCGAAACTACCAGATGTATTTGCCATTTTTAGCCCTATAGTTGATATTTTACCGGTAATTCCAGTTTTATTTTTACTATTAGCATTTGTATGGCAAGCAGCAGTAGGATTTAGATAACTTTAAACCAAAGGTTGTAAAGAATTCTTGAAAATATGCACAAAGCTATATTATGATTGAACCTCTATTATTTGGAATTGTTTTAGGATTGATTGTTGTTACCTTAATAGGTCTTTTTGTGTCTGCTTATTTTCAATACAGACGAGGCCAAGCTTAAGTCCAATATTATATCAGCCTCCCAGGGATTAAATGATTTCCCTGCAGGAGTGCTGTATTTTTATTTTTTACCAGCTAGATTTAACTACACCAGGTAAAAGACCCTGATTTGCCATTTCACGAACAACATTTCTACAAAGACCAAAATCACGAAAAACAGATTTTCCTCGCCCAGTCTTCCAGCAACGATTTTTTAAACGTACTTTCGAACTATCTTTAGGTAATTTCTGTAATTTTATATGTAATTCCATCTTTGCTCTAAAAGAGCTTTCTTTTTTTAATTCGTTTTTTAATTGTTGTCTAAGCTCAGAATAACGACGTACTAAATTTTCACGTCGAAGTTGTCTTTTAATGACACCTGCTTTAGCCATATGAATATAACCTTAGTTTAAATTGTAAATATTTAAAAATTAAATCAGGGAACTTTAAAAGTTCCCTGATTTAACTTAATAACCTAATTTACCTATTGTTGAAGCAATAACAAAGGCCGCATATGTTAGTACATAACCAACTGTGAAATGAGCTAAGCCAACAAGTCTAGCTTGAACAATCGATAATGCTACCGGTTTGTCTTTCCAACGTACAAGGTTTGCTAACGGTGTACGTTCATGAGCCCAAACGATAGTTTCAATCAATTCCTGCCAATAACCTCTCCAAGAAATTAGGAACATGAAACCTGTTGCCCATACTAAATGGCCAAACAAGAACATCCAAGCCCATACTGAAAGAGAGTTCATACCAAATGGATTGTAACCATTAATTAATGGAGATGAGTTAAGCCATAAATAATCTCTTAACCAACCCATGATATAGTTTGAAGATTCATTAAATTGAACCTGATTACCTTGCCATAAAGTTAAATGTTTCCAATGCCAGTAGAATGTAACCCACCCAATTGTGTTTAACATCCAGAACATAGCAAGATAGAAAGCATCCCAAGCAGAAATATCACAAGTACCACCACGTCCTGGTCCATCACAAGGGAAACTATAACCAAAATCTTTTTTATCTGGCATTAATTTTGATCCACGTGCATCTAATGCACCTTTTACAAGAATTAATGTTGTTGTATGAAGACCTAAAGCAATAGCATGATGAACTAAGAAATCTCCAGGACCAATTGGTAAGAATAATGAGTTTTTACCATCATTAATTGCACTTAACCAGCCTGGTAACCAAAGTTGACTACTAGCTACACTAGCTGAACTAGTACTTGAAGCTAATAATAAATCAAAGTTGTATAATGTTTTTCCTGATGCCGCTTGAATCCATTCCGCAAATAAAGGTTCAACAAGAATTTGTTTCTCTGGTTGACCAAAAGCTACTACTACGTCATTGTGTACGTAAATCCCTAAAGTGTGGAAACCTAAGAATAAACTTACCCAACTTAAGTGAGAAATAATAGCTTCTTTGTGTTCTAACATTCGAGCAAGTACATTTTTTTCACCATTTCTAGTGTTTACTGCTGGATCGTAATCTCTTACAAAGAAGATCGCTCCATGTGCAAACGCACCAACCATAAGGAAACCTGCAATATATTGATGATGTGTATATAAAGCTGCTTGAGTTGGGAAATTAGATGCTAAGAATGCATAAGGAGGTAAAGCATACATGTGTTGTGCAGTTAAAGATGTTGCTACACCTAATGCCGCAAGTGCTAAACCTAATTGGAAATGTAAAGAGTTTGTAATAGTTTCATAAAGACCAATGTGACCAATTCCAAGTCTACCTCCAGGGGGACGGTGAGCCTCTAAAATTAATTTCATTTGATGGCCTATTAACCAGTTAGTTCTATACATATGTCCTGCAACGATAAATAGAACAGCAATTGCTAAATGGTGGTGAGCCATATCAGTTAACCATAATGATTTCGTTTGAGGATGGAAACCACCAAGGAATGTTAAAATTGCAGTACCTGAACCTTCGCCAGAACCAAAGATATGCGAAGCAGTATCCGGACTTTGAGCGTATGCTTTCCAGTTACCAGAGAAGAAAGGTGTTAGACCTTCTGGGTGTGGTAAAACTGTTAAGAAATTATCCCAACCAACATGTATGCCTCTTGATTCAGGAATTGCTACATGAACTAAGTGGCCAGTCCAAGCTAATGAACTAACACCAAATAATCCAGATAGATGGTGATTTAATCTATACTCATTTGCTTTAAACCAATCTAAGCTTGGTCTAAAAGAAGGTTGCAGATGTAACCAACCAGCAAATAATAATAAACTTGATAATAAGATTAAGAAGAATGATCCTTGATAAAGGTCATTGTTAGTTCTCATACCAATAGTGTACCACCATTCATAAACACCTGATAATGCTAAGTTAGCAGGGCTTGAAGTTTTTAAGAAAGCTTTGTAAGCAGCTTGTCCAAAATGAGGATCCCAAATTGCATGTGCAATTGGTCTAACTTTAAGTGGATTAAGAATCCATGCTTCAAAGTTACCTTGCCAAGCAACGTGGAATAAATTCCCTGCTGTCCATAAGAAAATGATGGCAATATGACCGAAATGTGATGCAAAGATTTTTTGATATAGTTTTGATTCTGTCATAGCATCATGACTTTCGAAGTCATGGGCTGTAGCAATACCATACCAAATACGTCTTGTTGAGGGATCTTCAGCTAGTGCTTTACTAAACTTTGGAAATTTATATACCATGTATTTTTTCTCCTTTTCTAGATTAGCCTACAGAAATGATTCTTGCTAGGAAGAATGCCCAAGTTGTACCAATACCACCTAATAAATAATGCGCAACTCCTACAGCACGACCTTGAGTAATACTTAAGGCACGTGGTTGAATTGATGGTGCAACTTTTAATTTATTATGAGCCCAAACAATTGATTCAATAAGCTCTTGCCAGTATCCACGTCCACTAAATAGGAACATTAAACTGAATGCCCAAATGAAGTGAGCACCTAAGAATATTAAACCATATGCAGAAAGTGATGATCCATAAGATTGAACCACTTGTGCTGCTTGTGACCATAAGAAATCTCTTAGCCAACCATTAATTGTGATAGAACTTTGCGCAAAATTACCACCTGTAATATGTGATACCGCTCCTGTAGGTGATACTGTACCCCAAACATCTGATTGCATTTTCCAACTAAAGTGGAAAATAACGATCGAGATCGAGTTATACATCCAGAATAATCCAAGGAATACATGGTCCCATGCAGAAACTTGACAAGTACCGCCACGTCCTGGTCCATCACAAGGGAATCTAAATCCTAGATTCGCTTTATCTGGAATTAAACGAGAGTTTCTTGAGTAAAGAACACCTTTTAATAAAATTAAAACGGTAACATGAATTGTAAATGCATGAATGTGATGAACTAAGAAATCAGCTGTTCCTAAACTAATAGGCATCATAGCGATTTTTGATCCAACACTAATAACATCTCCACCAAATGCATAACTTACAGTTGTCAAAGCATTAGGAGCAGTACTACCTGGTGCTAACGTGTGTAAATTTTGAATAAATTGAGCAAAGATAGGTTTTAATGCAATTGCATTATCTGAAAATAGATCTTGTGATCTACCTAACGCACGCATTGTATCGTTGTGTACATACAGTCCGAATGAATGGCATCCTAGGAAAATACATACCCAGTTAAGGTGGGAAATAATAGCGTCTCTATGACGAATTACACGATCTATAAGGTTATTGTAATTGTTTGCTGCATTGTAATCTCTTACAAAGAAGATTGCACCATGAGCAGCACCACCAACAATACAGAATCCACCAATCCACACATGGTGTGTAAATAATGATAATTGTGTTGGGTAGTCAATCGCAATATACGGATACGGTGGCATCGCATACATATGATGAGCAACAATAATACTTAACGAACCAAATAATGCTAAGTTAATAGCTAATTGTGCGTGCCAAGATGTTGTTAAAACTTCATATAAACCTTTGTGGCCTTCACCAGTAAAAGGACCTTTATGCGCTTCAAGAATAGTTTTCATACTATGTCCTAAGAACCAGTTAGTTTTGTACATGTGTCCAGCAACGATGAACAACACAGCAATAGCTAAATGATGATGCGCAGTATCTGTTAACCATAATCCACCTGTTACAGGATTTAGTCCACCTTTAAATGTTAGAAAATCAGAGTATTCGCCCCAATTTAAAGTAAAGAATGGTGTTAAACCTTTGTTAAAACTTGGATATAATTGAGCAATTAAATCGCGGTTTAAAATGAATTCGTAAGGTAAAGGAATTTCTTCCGGACTTACACCTAAATCAAGTAATTTATTGATAGGTAAAGCCACATGGATTTGATGTCCTGCCCAAGATAATGAACCTAAACCTAATAAACCAGCTAAGTGATGGTTTAACATAGATTCAGCATTTTGGAACCATTCAAGCTTTGGTGCAGCTTTATGATAATGGAACCAACCTGCAAATAGCATTAAAAACGATGCAACTAAACCACCAACAGCTGTCCAATAAAGTTCAACTTCACTAGTGATACCTTCAGCACGCCATAATTGGAAAAAGCCAGAAGTAATTTGAATACCTTGGAAATTTCCACCAACGTCTGCATTTAGTACTTCTTGTCCTACGATAGGCCATACGATTTGAGCACTCGGTTTTGTTGATGTTGGGTTAGTTAACCATGCTGAATAGTTAGAAAAATACGCACCATGGAAGTGCATACCACTTAACCAAAGGAATATTACAGCTAGTTGTCCAAAGTGAGCACTGAAGATTTTTCTTGATACTTCTTGTAGTGAATTTGTTTGGATATCAAAGTCATGAGCGTCAGCGTGAAGGTTCCAAATCCAAGTTGTTGTTTTTGGACCTTTTGCTAGCGTTCGAGAGAATTGACCAGGTTTGGCCCACTTCTCAAAGCTTGTTTCTACGGGATTGAAATCCACGATTGTGGACTTTCGAGTTGTACTCAT